CTTACTCTGGATTGTTAGTGTCTTTCAATCTTTGAAAAGCAAAAAAGAAAGCAGTACCAAAACCGAAAGGTCTGGTACTGCTTTTTCCGTCTAATTAAAAGTTATTGCGAGCAGAGCACAATAACTTTTTACTGTGCATCCAGCAGGAATTGAACCCGCGACTTCCCAATTATGAGTTGGGTGCTTTTACCATTCAGCCATGGATGCATATTATCTAATATAATAATAAGTATCGGCTCAGATCTTAAATTGAATACCCAAAACTATTATTGTTTCAATCAATAATTTCAATAAACAAAACGTCACTAACTTGTTCGAGAGTTGCATTACAAGATTATTTATACTTGCAACAAATGATTAACTAACTAATAATAGAATAGTTTCATTATTAGTTTATTTTCGGGGCTTAGAACCATTCTTGAAATGGAATGACCGTAGACAGAGACTGCCAATTAGTTTGGGGCGGACGTAGCCAAGTGGTTCCAAGGCAGTGGATTGTGAATCCACCACGCGCGGGTTCGATCCCCGTCGTTCGCCCGGTAAAAAAATCGACCGTATTCAATTCATTGTGATTTTCTATAATGAATCAAATGATGAGTGGTTGACGATACATTTGTGTATGTATGTTATTACATACATATAACAAAATAGAAGAAGAAAATATTTTATTATGAAAAAAGAAAAAACTGAATCGATGGTCAGATTTCTTTGGTGATTTCAATTTATTCATTCATTGAAATCACGATACACGACACATTTACACATATAACATAACAAAAACATTCATTTGCAGGCGGTAACCAAATCGAATCCCAAACCTATCTTATCCTCTTGTCATTTGTCATGCAGTAAATTGGTTATTCTATTATTTGAATAGAGAGAACTCAGTCTTAATTAGCGGGGAGTTCCCGTTTCAAATTAATGAAGAAAATTGCATTTATTTGGGAATGAAGCTTGGCTTCCTCCATTTACTCAGGAGAAAATGAGGGTGAGGGAGCTAAGCTAAAAAAAAAAAAACAATGTCAAACAATATAACATGCTACAATTCAATTTATAAATAAGGCAAAGTTCAACTCAAAATTAGATCAAACGAATAACAAGTTCGGAAGATAAAAAAGAAATAAAAGGAGATCAAAAGATGAAAATAGCAGTTTATGGAAAAGGCGGAATCGGTAAATCCACCACTAGTTGTAATATTTCAATTGCCCTAGCTAGACGTGGTGAAAAAGTGTTACAGATTGGATGTGATCCCAAACATGATAGTACTTTTACTCTGACAGGATTTTTGATACCTACAATTATAGATACTTTGCAGTCCAAAGATTATCATTATGAGGATATTTGGTCCGAAGATGTCATTCATAAAGGTTATGGAGGGGTAGATTGTGTGGAAGCTGGGGGGCCACCTGCAGGTGCTGGATGCGGGGGATATGTGGTAGGAGAGACTGTGAAGTTGTTAAAAGAATTAAATGCATTTTACGAATATGATATAATATTATTTGATGTATTGGGTGACGTGGTTTGCGGAGGTTTTGCTGCTCCGTTGAACTATGCAGATTACTGTCTCATTATTACAGATAATGGGTTTGATGCATTATTTGCAGCTAATCGTATTACTGCTTCTATTAGGGAAAAAGCTCGTACACATCCACTCCGATTAGCAGGTTTGGTTGGAAATCGCACATCTAAAAGAGATCTTATCAATAAATATGTAGAAGCCTGTCCAATGCCCGTAATAGAAGTCTTACCTCTTATTGAAGATATTCGAGTTTCGAGGGTCAAAGGAAAAACCTTATTTGAAATGGTTGGATCCGAACCATCTCTTAACTATGTATGTGAATATTATTTAGACATAGCGGATCAAATATTGTCCCAACCAGAAGGTATTGTGCCAAAGGAGATTCCAGATCGGGAATTATTCAATCTACTCTCTGACCTTTATCTCAATCCTATTGATGAGGGGAAACATCAAAATAATAAGGAAAATTTACTTGGATTTACGACGATTTAATCAACATAGTTATAATCATTTATGTCAGTGAAAATTGATGAAACTCTCACTGTCGAATGTGAGACAGGTAATTATCATACTTTTTGTCCAATTAGCTGTGTATCTTGGTTATATCAAAAGATTGAAGATAGTTTCTTTTTAGTTGTGGGTACAAAGACATGCGGTTATTTTCTGCAAAATGCACTTGGAGTAATGATTTTTGCAGAACCTCGCTATGCAATGGCAGAATTGGAAGAAGGAGATATATCGGCTCAATTGAATGATTATGAAGGATTAAAAAAGCTTTGTATTCGAATAAGAAAAGATAGAGACCCTAGCGTGATCATATGGATAGGTACTTGTACTACAGAGATAATCAAAATGGATTTGGAAGGTATGGCACCCAAACTAGAATGGGAAATTGGAATCCCAATTCTAGTGGCAAGAGCGAATGGACTCGATTATGCCTTTACTCAAGGAGAAGATACTGTGTTAGCTGCGATGGCACACCGTTGTCCAGAACCGGAATTCTCCGTTCGTGAACGAAAAGAAACTATACAAAATTTTTTGACTTTTCATTCTAGAAAAAAAGAGGAATTGGTTGAATATGCAAATCACCCTTCCTTAGTTCTTTTTGGATCTTTGCCGTCCAACGTCGCTTCTCAACTCAATTTAGAATTAAAACGCCAATCCATCAAGGTATCAGGTTGGTTACCTGCTCAAAAATATACCGATCTTCCATCATTGGGTGATGGAGTTTATGTTTGTGGTGTTCACCCATTTTTGAGTCGGACAGCGACAACTTTGATAAGACGCGAAAAATGTCAATTAATTGGAGCTCCTTTTCCTATCGGTCCAGACGGAACGCGTGCTTGGATTGAAAAGATTTGTCCTGTATTTGGTGTTGAACCCCAAGGTTTGGAGGAAAGGGAGGAACGAATATGGGAAGGTTTAAAGGATTATCTTGATTTGGTACATGGTAAATCTGTCTTTTTCATGGGAGATAATCTGCTAGAAGTATCTCTAGCAAGATTCTTAATCAGATGTGGAATGATTGTTCATGAAATTGGCATTCCATATATGGATAAACGATATCAAGCTGCTGAATTATCACTTTTACAAGATACATGTATAAAGATGTGTGTACCAATACCACGAATTGTGGAGAAACCGGATAATTCGAATCAAATACGACGTATACGCGAATTACAACCCGATTTAGCTATCACAGGAATGGCTCATGCTAACCCGCTAGAAGCAAGAGGAATTAGTACTAAATGGTCAGTTGAATTTACTTTTGCGCAGATTCATGGGTTTGCCAATGCAAGAGATGTACTTGAATTGGTTACCCGACCTCTACGTCGTCAGAAAAATTTAGAAGACTTGGGTCGAACCACTTTGGTCCGGAAAAAATAAGTTTCAATTTCAGTAATTCTCGATCGAACTATTTCAGATAATTCAATCTATCTAATTTGATTTTAATTCTCAAAATAGAAACATATAGAAAAAGATCGAAATTAATTCAAATTCATATTCTTTTGAATGCTATTTGTGGATTTGAGCGATAAACTAATAGTTTATTTATTTTCACGGGAGATTTGAAATGATTATAGAAATCATTTCAAATCTCCCCATGATTATATGAAAAATATTAGAGTCATTTCTCTCACGAAAACATTCTTTTATGGAAATTATATGGAAGAGATACTAACCCATAGTATTTTATTATATATAATGCCGCCACTCGGATTCGAACCGAGATGCTCTAGCACTGCTTCCTAAGAGCAGCGTGTCTACCAATTTCACCATGGCGGCTTGGTATTGTTCTAATATATCTAAATATTATATAGAATATATTTAGATATATTAGACTATTTTTCCGAGATTGTCAATGCAAAAAGAGTTTTTTTTTTCTATTCAATATCCGACGATAAATAGATACAGAAATCCGATGTTGGTCGTTATAACGGAGTATGACGCAGTTTGGTAGCGTGCCACCTGGGGATGGTGGAGGTTCTGGGTTCAAATCCTGCTGCTCCGAAACCCATCCCATGGTAAACAAGATCGCGGCTAATTTTTATTTATCTTATGAAAAAGGAAAGACATTCGTTTAAAAGATCAAAGAAAAAAGTTATTGGAACACTATATTTTTGAATAAAGTTCCACGTTTTCTGCCAACGACTTAAAGGTCTAGGTCTTTTTAGTTTAACTAATAGTCCGTCTATAATATTTCTTAGGAAACTGAGAAAATTGATAAGTTTAACTCTGATTTCATTTATAAGGTTTCTTAGGAAACTTCTAAAGTGGAAAAGTTTAGTTTCCAACTTAAGCGGATCTATCAATTTTCTCAGTTTCTTTTTAAGGGAATTTACAACTTTTTGAAGTTCAAGTCTAAGTTTAGAGAAAAGTTCTCTCATCGATTTGAGAAAAAAATCTCTCAACGAACTCATCCGTTTGATAAGAAAATCTCTAAGTTTAGAGAAAAGTTCTCTCATCGATTTGAGAAAAAAATCTCTCAACGAACTCATCCGTTTGATAAGAAAATCTCTAAGTTTAGAGAAAAGTTCTCTCATCGATTTGAGAAAAAAATCTCTAAGTTTAGAGAAAAGGGAACCTATCCAGGAATCTCTAAGCAAACTTATTATTTTTCTAAGTAGCGTAAGAAGCTCATTGTACGGGGAGCGGTCAGAAGGAAGAGATGAACTTATGCTACAAAAAGAGTCTTCTTTTTTAAGCTTTACCTCATTTATAGCTTCATTTCGTCCAGCAACCGGCGAATGTTTCGTACCCAAGAAACTTTTGGTATGATTTCCAAAATTTTGAAGAATCTCTCTTATCGAAATAAAACTGTGTCTTATAAAATACAAATTATTTTGAATATGTTCCCAATGATCTATTTTGGGATACATACGTATCCTCAACATAACAGATCGACTACCATTATTGGTATTCCACCAAAATCTATTCATGCAAATAAGATCTTCTAATCGATAACGAGGCCAAAGAAAACGTCTTATCTTTTGTCTTGTATCTACGATCAGATACTCGTTTTTTTTCATCAGACCTTGGTCATTTGGTATCTCTTTACTATTGAATCTTACACTCTCATCTGAATGATTTTCCAGATTTAAAAGATTCAAAATTCTCAATTCTCTACGACGTCTTGGAAGAAAAACATCTTCGAAAATGAAAGAACTTGAAATTTTTTCATTTACATCCTCAATAGGATGTATTTTTCTTCGTCGTTGAGATCTATCAAAAGGATTTACATCAATTTTTTTCTTTTTGAGTTTTAAGAAAAGACTCGCAATTTTATATACAAAGAATCGGTCATTAAAGTACCCCGGTACAAATGGCATAGATCTTCGGGTTGCCTCGGCAAAAACTCTAAGCAAATCATTTTCTTTCGGGAAGCAACTTTTGAGATACAATACAGTTTCCAATAATTCCAAGTCAAGATCCCCGTTTTCCGCATATGGAAAAAGTAAGTCGGCTACAGCAGTTTCGTTACCTAATTTTTTCTTATCAAAAAAACGAGACGCATTTTTGAACTTGGAAGCCCAAGGAGCTAGTGGCAGTTTTTCGAGCTCGAATTTGGTTCTCCACCTACGAATATTTTTTGCCATTTCTCGATACGCTAATTTTTCTTTTTCCAATTCTTTTGGGTCCAATCCCCTAAGTTTCATCTCCTCTTTTAATTCTGCCTCCCTTGCAAGACGTTTTGCCTCCCGTCGAAAGCGTTTCTGTTCTTTCAGATATTCAGTTTTGGGATCTTGTATCTCTTGTTTATTGGCTTTCTTGGGTTTGGTCTTGGTTTCGGATGGTACTTGTACTTTTTTGTTTTTTTCATCCAATTTTGATTTAACTCGGTCCCATGCCTTCTTATCACCTTGTGATGCTTTCTTAGCATCTTGTTTCAAAATGATTTCCTTTATTGCTATTCGGACTTCTTCTTTTTCTATATTGATTTTATCAATATTTTTTTTTGGATAATAAATATTATAGAAGTCTCGAACTAGAAAATCTTTTTTCCTTTTATTCGAATATTTCTTTTTCCGACGTAATTCTTCCAATTTGCGTCTCCTTTCTTCCTTTCTGAGCTGTTCAGCTTTTTGTGCAGCTATTTTTGCTAGTTGTCTAGCTCTCTGTTGCTTGAAAAATCTTTTCTTTGATTCCTTCATTCTTGTTCTCTTGCTTTGGTCATCTTCTACTTTAAATGCCCTTCTCAATCTATTGACTTCTTCTGGAGAAGTTGCCGACGCAAATTTTTTGCGTCGCTCCTCTCTTGTCTTGAGGCGCTCTTCTTTACGTTTTCTCCGTGCCTCCCTAATTTCTTCAAGGGCAGCGACTTTGCTTCGCCTTTCCTCTTCTTTCTTTCGGAGACTTTCTATTACAAAAGCATCAACATCAAAATCTTTTGGTACTTGAATCTCTCGAAATTCCCACATTTGTTCAATTTGTCTTCTTATGATATCTGGGGGAAAAACGTCACCAAGTTTGTCTGCCTTTTTGATTCTTTTTCTAAGATCTGGGAACAACCAGAATTGCCATTTGTAATATCGACTTTTTTTGTAGTATTTTTCCTTAGTTGCCGAGAAAAAATCGACATTTTTCTTTTTGGAAGAATCACAATTATTCTTTTTCTTTTTGAAAGAAAAAAACGAAGAATTTTTCTTCTTCTTGCAAGAACCGGGATTCTGAAAATTAGTAATAGCTTTATAATCTGGTTCCGGTATATATTGAATTGCGGGTCCGTGATTATCCTCTTTCATATGATCCAGATAACTATACGCTAAAAGATCATATCTGTGACGTTTGATCCGGTTCTTGAGTCGGGTTAGAAAAGACGCAAAGCGCTTCTCTCCCAAAAACGATGCAAATTCACTCCATCCCAACCGGTTGCCAATAATACGTTTTTTATTTTTGTGTGGGGCTATTCTGTAGCCAGGACACCATTTTAACCATTGCTTCCAATGGTTAGCCGTTAACTCTCGAGGATGCTTGCAATCCAATATTCCTTGCGAATGCAAAAATTCTTTCACATCTTTTTTTATAAAAGGAGACGATGTTCTTGATTCTAATAAATCCCTCGCATAGAATCCCTTCATATTTCTTATTTCTCGCCATATTTTATGAAATACGTATGCTTGGGAAATTTCTTTTCCTTGGCATTTGGATTCGGCGTTTTTGCTAATTGGGCCATTGCTATTGAATATTTTTTGAATTGCTTCAATACTTCTACTCAATTGCATGCAAAATTCCAAATTGGATTCGATCATATTGAACATACTTATTTTGAGATCAATAAGTATTAATTTCACCCTAAAATGAATAACTTTCATAAAATAGGGCAATTTCTTCTTAATGAATCGAATACTTTTCTTTTGGAAAAGCGAACGCCAAAATTTGATTCGAGTCCACTCTTTTTTCAATCTAGATTTTATGTCAGGAGAAGGTTGATCCATTATCTGTTTAAAATCAGTTTTCAATTTATTATAAATATCTAGATTGAAGAGATACTCTTCATTCATTTGGTTGATTCGATCATTCATTGTGGTTGTCCAATCATTTGGATCTGTAAGATCCAAATCTTTTTCCATCTGGATTGATAATGGTTCATCTTGTACGACCTCTAAAGAAAATTTAATATTAGACGTAGGCTTAGTCCGAATCATTCTGATTTCTGTCCGAGTATCTATCTTGATCTCTTTCTGAAATTTCTTATTTATCAATTGGCGGATAGGTTCGATAATAATTATCAATTGGCGGATAGGTTCGATAATAGGTTTTGCCCGATCGGACGTGTAATTCCAAATCCATTCGCCAATAGGTTTCCAAAAAGAAGGCACTTTTGGGGGATTACCGAAAGGTAATTCAATTTCTGTCCCATATATAGTTAAGAAACCAGTTGTTTTTTTGTCAATTTCAGTAGAGTTAGATTCATACCAAGGTCTCAAGCGAAAAGGATATACAATCTTTATTTGAATACCCTCTTTGATATAATCTTTTATGAACTTCTTCGGGGCATCCGGGTCCGTCAGTTCATATCCATCATAATTACATTTTAGATATGCTTCCTTTTGCAAGTTGGACCAATCCTGCTCCCATTCGGGGGCCTGAAATAATACAGTACGACCAATATTTTTAGCTATTATCAAAATAGGGAAATACAATCGTTTCCTTAGATATGTATGAGTGAACAAGAGAGCAGCTCTGACATAGTGAATCACTTCTCCGTCGAAGGTTTGCTGTGTTCGACGACGACGCTCTTCTTTCCTTCTTTCACGTCTCTCTAAAAATTTTTCGTAAATTCTTAAAGATCTTGAAGTTTTTTTGATTTTTGTCTTCTCTTTGACTTCCTTCTTAGGAAAAGGTTTGTGATGTGACTTTATCCCCTCTGGCTTTTGAGTCATTGATCTAAGTCTCCCGAAAAGAATCGACTCTGGTCTCGCTATCCAATGGTTGATCGCTGAAACTTTTCGTCGTTGAAAACGGACAGCTCCCTTTACTAAATCTCGACGAAAATCCCCTTCATAGGGGTAACTAAAGACATATATATCTTTAAATACAAGATCCTCTTCTTCGTCCCCCCCCTTGCCCTCTTCAGGAGTTTCTTCTTGTTCAAGAGCTTTTTCTTTGAAAGGTTGAAAGAATCCCTTTTTTTTTTCTTTTTTTTGTTTAAGCTCTTCGATTTTGTCAAAGGGCTTTATAATGATTAATTGGCGAGCTTTTTTTGGACGAGTTTCGAGACAATCTTTGACAGCTAGAGGGTCGTGAACTCCAGATATTAGGGTGGAGGGCAATTTAGGAACAATAAACCTATTAAAATCTCGGATTCGAGGTTCATAATCATCAACACGGATTTTTTCCTTTTCCATAAACTTATTATAAATAAGATAAAGTTCATGGAAATTTGTAAAATCTTTCATATCTTGATCAAATTTTTTTTTTTCAAATAAATCTTGATCAAAATTTGATTTATCGTTCGTACGCTTTTTATCCTTAGTCGTACGCTTTTTATCCTTAGCACGTGTCTTCTTAGAAGGCAGATCCTCTTCTGAAATCTCTACAAAATCGTTCAGAATATTTTTCTGTGATATCTTAATATTCATAGATACTCGAGAATTCGAGAATTCTTTCGAATTTATAAAAAAAAATCGCTCATAAAGCAAAGCCTGCTCGGCAGGAAGAACACTAAGAAGCAATTCCCATTTGAGACCTGTAGTTTCAAGAAAAATATGCAACAAATAATTTGTTATTAATTTTTTATCGCAAGAAGCGATGCCTTTTTCTATTCCTGCATTTAAAGGCGCCGGGACCAATGTTTTGAAAACATGTTCCAATGAAGATAAAGTTTTAGGAAACATTTTATCATATCTTGACTTTAAATCTTCCAAAGTAGATTCATCCAACCATTTTTTTCTGTTCTGTTCCTCTAATAAGAACATATGAATTTTCTCTATCCACCATTTGGAAATCATTTTTATTCGTGGTTGAACGATTCTATCTTTATTTTCTGGTGGAATTAAGGAAATTCGAAAAAGCCGGTTGGTAGAATCATGGTTCTTACATTCTGACAGTTTATTCTTTTTTTTCTCTTTCAAATAATCCTCTGAGTGCAGCATCCACGGTGATTTAAATTGATTCATCGACCCACGGAATGGCCCACTGAGTAAAGGATCATGAACTTCTGGAAGGTACTTTCCTCCTTTTGTTCGAGAAAATCTCATTTTTTTTTCAAGAATATCTACAATAGGAGATCCATTGCTTAGAGCTCTCACCCTATTTTCAAGCTCTTCGCCTAAATAAGATTTCCTCTCCGATTTTCTAACTATCCATTCATCAAGGTTATCCTGATTTAAATCAAGACTTTGATCGCCCAAGTTTGCCATTTTGGCAAAGAAAGACATACTTGGCGGAGCTGTGAAAGAAATTCTTTGATGGCCATCAAAGAGACAAACATCGAAGAAATATTCAGCAACTTGGCTCTTCACAGGGCCACGAAGAATAAAGTCTCCGATACTTACGTATCGCAGGGGTTGGTTAAACCGATTAGAATCAAAAAAGATTAACGGCCACTTTTTGATTAGAAAAGCTCCTAAAGCGGAATCTGTCGCAGTATCCAATTTTAGATCTTCTAAAGATAGAATTCTCACTAACGTTCTATAAGAAGGAGACAGAGGAATGGGCGGCTTATTAACTTTATTTTTTTTCTTCATATTAATAGAAACTTTAGTTTTATACTTATGTTTCTTTTTTTTCTTAGGTGTTTTGACATCTTCCCTAAAAGATTTTTTCTTATCGGATAACTCTAACGAGACCTCTTCTAACTCTTCTCGAGGACCCTGAATGAACGATCTTGAATCATTCCACTTAGTAGTGATGAAAGAAGGATTTCTCCCGTAGCATGTGAGCATGGCATAAGCGAAAAAAATAATTTGAAAACTGAAAGCGAAAAGTTCCCTTCTTCTATCAACTCTTAAGGGAGTATCATTTTCTACGCGTGAACAAAAAATTTTCGTCATTTTGACAAAAAGAATTTGTCCGCTCAACCATCCGGCTGCGGTACTCAGCATAAATATATAGCTTTCACTATACCTAAATATCATCATATTGGTTAACCGAGTATTGACAGATTTACCGAAAAGGGCCGGGTTCAGCAGCTGTAAAGCGACTCCAATAAGAAACTCTATTGCCGGATTTTGAAGCCAAGGGTATTTTCGAATCAAAGCGGTCTGAAAAATAAGAAAGAATAGAACGGGAACAAGCATGATTGTCATTACGTGAGGTTTCCAAATGCTCGTATGAATAGGGCCAAGATAAATGGATGAGAAGACCACGAGTTGTGCCACAAAAGAACCACCAAGGATCAATTTTCCCGTAGGGACAATTTTCCTGTTGTCGACGACTTTGTTTTGCATCAACATCGCTCGGACATAATACATCTGAGCCGGACCAATCGGCAACGTTGATAAAAAGCCATAATAAACACCAAATAGTAGAATTGGTGAAGACATCTGAATCCACGGCAAAATTATGCCATATATTTGTGTAATCATAGAAACCTCCTTTATTTCATTTTAATTTTGTTTTATTACAATTATTGTTGTTAATAATAGGGAACTCCCGTTTTACTTTTCTTTTTTCTTCTTCTGGGTTTGGGTGTTCTTGTTCTTCTTGTTCTTCTTGTTCTTCTTGTTCTTCTTGTTCTTCTTGTTCTTCTTGTTCTTGTTCTTGTTCTTGTTCTTGTTCTTGTTCTTGTTCTTGTTCTTGTTCTTGTTCTTGTTCTTGTTCTTGTTCTTGTTCTTGTTCTTGTTCTTGTTCTTGTTCTTCCTTATCCGATAGATCATCATCATCCGAAAGATCATATTGTTCTTGATCCGAAAGATCATATTGTTCTTGATCCGAAAGATCGTATTCTTTCTCATCCGGTAGAAAGTTAATAAGATCATTACCCATTTTTATTTCGATTAAAATTATAAGGTTACCAACCATTAGAATCATCGTCCACGTTTTTCTAGGATTAGACATAATTTAATCCTCCCATTTCTATTCAAATATATCATCTTCCCCCTCCTATTATTATTTCTATTATAATAATAAACATATACTATATTGAATAAGATCATTATCTTTGTATTTATTAATATAGTAATATGCGATTTATATATCTATATATATATATATAATTGATATATATATATATAGATATTATATCTATACGAATATCATGAAAGTAAGTGAGCTTATTTATATAGATATATATATATATCTATCTATATATATAGAATTGATATATATATATATATTATATCTATACGATATATCATGAAAGTAAGTGAGCTTCATATATTATATATATATAGAATTGATATATACTATACGAATATCATCAAAGTAAGTGAGCTTCATAAAGAAGCTTTTGATTTTTACTTATTCATTTATTTATTTATCCATAGACGGTTTGAACAATAACAATAATTTTTCTGTTATATGCCATAATATAGCATTATGTAATGGCATATAACAGAAAGTTTCAATACGACGAGCTCCGATGATCGGTCATAACTCACTAATGTAATGCCTTTTTTATGGGCCCATTAGCCATCGAATTAATTCCATTAATGCCACATAACGGACGAATACTTTAATCATGTTAACTCTTTTCATGGTGTTTTTTTTTTCTATATTATTCTAGGATTGATTTAGGTAAAGATTGAGTAAAGAGAAAATGTCAAGATTAAATGACATTTTCTCAAAAAAGAGTAATAGTACACAACAATGAAAATAAAAAAGAGTAATAGTATATAACAATGAAAATAAAAAAGAGTAATAGTACACAACAATGAAAATAAAAAAGAGTAATAGTATATAACAATGAAAATAAAAAAGAGTAATAGTATATAATAATGAAAATTTCTTTCTGTTTTTTCTTTTTGCCTTAAATTCCTAACTTTTGAGCTACGTTCTTTTCTTTACATATTCATTTTATCCTACATATCATCTTCTTATTTTTAATAACCTGTCAATCAGTCAGCATGTATAATTCCATTATTTCGCTCAGAACATTTTTTAAAAGAGCTCGTGGAACCATGCTATCAAACATTCCAAAATCAAATAAAGAATCAGATATTTGATCTTCATCATCTACTATCTGGTTTAATGTCTGTTCAATAACTCTTTTACCCGCAAATGCAATGTATGCATTTGGCTCGACAATCGTGACATTAGCCAACATACCAAAGCTAGCAGTGACTCCACCAGTCGTAGGAGATGTAAGAACTGAAATATATAGCAAATTTTTCTCCTTTTGATGTGTATGCAACACAGCAGCTATCTTATTCATTTGCATTAAGCTAAAACTTCCTTCTTGCATACGCGCTCCGCCAGAAGCACATACGATAATTACTGGAAGAAGATGCTCAGTAGCATACTGTATTAAACGAGTTATTTTTTCGCCCACTACCGATCCCATACTGCCTCCCATGAACTGAAAATCCATAACTCCAAGTGCGACAGGAAGACCATTTATTTTACCTATGCCTGTTTGAACAGCGTCGGGTAAACCTGTTTCTTTTTGATAGGAAGTGTTATAATCATCATAACATTGTTCTTCTGTTTCTGTTTCTATAAATTCCTCCTTTCTTAGATTAAGAAGTGTGGTTTTAATTAGGTTTACGCCAGCGTCGACATATTCTTTTTCTTCCTTAGTTAAAGAAGCATAAGTTAAAGGATATTCCTCTTCAATATCCTCAGTATCTTCAGTATCTTCTATATAACTTTCTTCTTCTTCTTCTTCTTCTTTTTTCTTACAAAATTTTTCTTTGCTATCTAGTGCTAATGTAGCAAAGTTTTTCATTATCTCTAGTAAATAGAGATAAATGATCTCAGTATCTTCAGTACACAAGAATAAATTATTGTCACAATCTTTTTCATTCTTATATAGATTTTCTATTTGTCTAAATAACTCAACACTTTTTTTACTATATAGTAAATCATCATGCATGATATGATCAATAATATTATAACACTCATAGCGATCTTGTTTTTTAACGTATTCTACTAGAATATCGGAACCGAACCGATAGAATTCTTCTCCTTTGAGTAAACCACAACAACTCATTTTAAACCAATATTTGAATTTTTTAAATACCAAATATTTTTCCATCAAGCATATTGCAATATGTTTTCGCAGCCATAAAAAGTAATTTGTTTCTGGATCATTTCCTGGATAAAAAGGAAATAGTTTTTTTCTTTTCCTTGCCTTTCTTTTTTCTTCGGGAAAATAAAGTTCTATTTTCCCTAAGTTTACCGCCGCTACTTTCAAGAACTTATCTTGTGATAGTAATTGTTCTTTTAAGTTGACTAATTGTTTATTTAATTTAATTAGTAAGCTCAAATTTAGCCAATTTTGAAGTTGAAGCAAATCAATTACAGTTTGTATAGGTTGAATAGAATTTTTTGTTATAGCAAAAAAAGAATTTATAGGTTGATCATTTTCATCAAATGCTGCATCTATAAATTCTTTCACAACATCTATTGACAATAGAGATATAAGTTCATCATTTTCAAATGATGTATCTCTATTTAAAATACGCATAAACCGTATAAGTTGTTGTTCATCTTTAAATGCTGTTTCTGTATCTGTATCTAAAAGCGCAAACCGCTGCAATTCATCTGTTATTTTTTGATGTATTTCAAAAAGTACAAATTGAACTATTTTCAAACCTGTATCAATAATATTTTGTAGTATCTTAATAGTTTCCTTTGAATCCAAATTCAAATATTTTATGAATTTCTTTTCTAATACAACCTTAACGATATTAACAAGAGTAATATTGTATCCTACTAATGTTTTCAATCCATTTTTTTGGTGAAAAAACTCAAAGTCAAAATATTTGTCATAAATTACTTTGTACAATAAAGTTGAGACCCTTTGAACCATTTTGATGTCAAACGTCGTATGCTGTTTCTCTAAAACATCTATACTAGCAAAATTCAGGTCCATCGGCCACCAAGTGCCATTATCAATTAATAATTCAATTCGCTCTGAACTAGTTATCTGTAGCGTTGCCCCGCATTCCTCACAAACACCTTTTTGTTCTAAAAAAAATGTCTTATATATAACGGTCTCACAATTCTCGCACAGAACCCACAAATGTTTAAAACGTTCCGAATTCAATCTGTTTTCTACGGGTTTTGTTTCGTCAATATGTTCAGAATCTTTGTCTTCTTCACACATTTTTTCAGAATCTTTGTCTTCTTCACACATTTTTTCAGAATCTTTGTCTTCTTCACACATTTTCTCAGAATCTTTGTCTTCTTCACACATTTTTCTATATTTTTTCTATATATTATTAATGTACAACTTTTAACAGACACAAATACAAACCATCATACCTTAGCTCACTTTGGGTCCGAGTTAGAATAGATTGAAGGCCCTTACCCCCCTCCCCCGGCTTGGATCTACCAATCTACCAACCCCATCGAGTAATCCAGAAAATAGATTTCTCTATTAGAGAATAGGTCAATACCTTACCTCTAGCCGAATTATCTATTCCCATCCATTCGGTATTCGGCTCAATCTTAAAAGAAAAGATTGGGCCGAGTTCGCTTCGATTAAGGGACCAAACAGACGAAAGTCACTCGATTACAAGCGATCAATCGTATCAAATTCAAATTTGATTTCCTTCCATATTTCACAAGCCGCAGCTAGTTCAGGACTCCATTTAGTAGCTTCGCGGATCACTTGATTACCTTCACGCGCAAGATCACGTCCTTCATTACGAGCTTGTACACAAGCTTCTAAAGCGACCCGATTAGCCACTGCACCAGGTGCATTTCCCCAAGGGTGCCCCAAAGTCCCTCCACCAAACTGTAATACGGAATCATCTCCAAAGATCTCGGTCAGAGCAGGCATATGCCAAACGTGAATACCTCCTGAAGCTACAGGCAGAACACCCGGCATAGAGACCCAATCCTGAGTGAAATAAATACCGCGACTTCGGTCTTTTTCAATAAAATCATCACGCAATAGATCAACAAAACCCAAAGTGACTTCTCGTTCTCCTTCAAGTTTACCTACTACAGTACCAGCATGAATATGATCTCCACCAGACATACGTAGTGCTTTAGCCAGTACACGGAAGTGCATACCATGATTTCTTTGTCTGTCAATAACTGCGTGCATTGCGCGGTGAATGTGAAGAAGTAGGCCGTTATCTCGACAATAATGAGCCAACGAAGTATTTGCCGTAAAACCTCCAGTCAGATAGTCATGCATGACTATAGGAACTCCCAATTCTCTGGCGAATACTGCTCTTTTCATCATTTCTTCACATGTCCCTGCAGTCGCATTCAGGTAATGTCCCTTAATCTCACCCGTCTCAGCCTGAGCTTTATAAAGTGCTTCTGCACAAAAGCAGAAACGATCTCTCCAGCGCATAAATGGTTGGGAATTCACGTTTTCATCATCCTTGGTAAAATCAAGTCCACCACGGAGACATTCATAAACCGCTCTACCATAATTCTTGGCAGATAGACCCAATTTTGGTTTGATAGTACATCCCAACAAAGGACGACCATATTTGTTTAATTTATCTCTTTCTACTTGAATACCATGTGGTGGGCCTTGAAAAGTTTTTGAATAAGCAGGAGGAATTCGTAAATCTTCCAGGCGTAGAGCCCGTAAAGCTTTGAATCCAAATACATTACCTACAATAGAAGTAAACAGGTTAGTCACAGAGCCTTCTTCAAAAAGATCTAAAGGGTAAGCTACATAGGCAATAAATTGACTTTCCTCTCCAGGAACGGGTTCAATATCATAGCATCGCCCCTTGTAGCGATCAAGACTGGTAAGTCCATCGGTCCAAACAGTGGTCCACGTACCAGTGGAAGATTCGGCAGCTACTGCCGCCCCCGCTTCTTCGGGGGGCACTCCAGGTTGAGGAGTGACTCGGAATGCTGCCAAGATATCAGTATCTTTGGTCTGATATTCCGGAGTATAATAAGTTAATCTGTAATCTTTAACACCCGCTTTGAATCCGACACTTGCTTTAGTCTCTGTTTTTGGTGACATAAATAAGTCCCTCCCTATGATTTATTGGTTAATAGCTCTTACAAGAACGAGGTCTACTCGACCTGGGTGCTGAACGTAAAGAATCACTTTTGTATTAAAAAAAAATTTTGTACAAAATACTCATTTTGTAGCCTCTATTGTCAAAAAGATTTTTCTTTCAAGTGATATTGTATCATGTTATGTATGTATGATGCAACTCAATTTCATAGTTCGATTGACCTGAGGACCTTTCCGCAATTCCAATTTATTTTATATTAATAGTGAGATGTTATAGATTTATTTAGGCGAAGAAGAAAATGAAAAATAAAAAATTGCAATAGCAGGCGGCATGGGCATAGGTGGAAATGCGCCTAGTTATTGGCTCAGACAATTAAAGACTTATTAGAATAAGAATAAGTCTATTGAATACGAATATTATAGTAGTACGTTAGGTTCATATTCTTATGGTTTGGTTAAGAATAACCTAAACCATTCATTCAATTGAAAATAGAATTCAAAGTGCCGACTATTCAACATTAGAAACGCGAGACAGCCAATAGCAAATAGAACAAAATCTTTATCTTAACAAAATTGCATCAGCAGCCTCTAGTCGTGTTCTAGCTCTTTTGAGATCCACATCAGCCTCGATTGCTTGTCTCTTGCCTTCAGCTCGCGCACGATCAGCTTTCGCTAATCTAAAATTTTCCTGAGCCTCTTGAAGATCAATATCAATACCTCTTTCTGCATTATTTACCAATAATGTGATTTCATTATTGTCTATCTTGGCAAAACCACCCATCAAAGCCATAGTGGACCACTGGGTATTGAGTCGTATTTTCATGACTCCTATATCCAAAGCTGTTACAATTGCAATATGGTTGGGTAATACACCCATTTGACCACTATTGGTAGCGAGTATTATTTCTTGAACTTCTGAATCCCAAACAACTCGATTGGGAGTGAGTACACGAAGATTTAGATTCATTTTCTTTTTTTTTTTTAAATTTCTTTTAAGTTCATAGCCTTTGCAGTAGCTTCATCAATGTTACCCACCAAATAAAAAGACTGTTCGGGTAGACCATCTAATTCTCCGGAAAGGATCATTTGAAAACCTCTAATTGTCTCTATTAGACTAACATATTTACCGGGAGAACCGGTGAATACCTCTGCTACAAAAAAGGGTTGTGACAAAAACCGTTCAATTTTTCTTGCTCTTGCTACGAGTAAACGATCATCTTCTGATAATTCGTCTAATCCAAGAATAGCTATAATATCTTGAAGTTCCTTATAACGTTGCAAAGTTTGTTTCACTCCTTGCGCAGTTTCATAATGTTCTTCGCCTACGATCGAAGGTTGGAGCATAGTTGACGTGGAATCCAGCGGATCTACCGCTGGATAGATGCCCTTGGCAGCTAATCCTCTCGATAGTACAGTAGTAGCATCTAAATGTGCAAATGTTGTAGCAGGAGCGGGATCAGTCAAGTCATCTGCAGGTACATAAACTGCTTGAATGGAGGTTATAGATCCTTCTTTCGTAGAAGTTATTCTCTCTTGTAAAGAACCCATTTCCGTGCTAAGAGTGGGCTGATAACCCACTGCGGAAGGCATTCTGCCTAATAATGCGGATACCTCTGATCCTGCTTGGACAAAGCGGAAGATATTGTCAATAAATAGAAGTACATCTTGTTTATTGACATCTCGGAAATATTCAGCCATAGTTAAAGCAGTTAAACCTACTCTCATACGAGCTCCTGGTGGTTCATTCATCTGACCATAGACCAGAGCTACTTTGGATTCGGATATATTTTGTTCATTAATGACTCCCGATTCTTTCATTTCCTTGTAAAGATCATTTCCTTCACGGGTACGTTCTCCTACTCCACCAAATACAGAAACCCCTCCATGAGCCTTAGCAATGTTGTTGATTAATTCCATAATCAACACTGTTTTACCCACTCCAGCTCCCCCGAATAATCCAATTTTTCCCCCACGGCGATAAGGAGCTAAAAGATCCACCACTTTAATGCCTGTTTCAAAGATTGAAAATTTGGTATCCAACTGTGTAAAGGCGGGAGCAGATCTATGAATAGGAGATGTTGTGAGAGCATCTACAGGACCTAAGTTATCAACGGGTTCCCCAAGAACATTAAAAATTCTCCCGAGAGTAGTTTCACCAACTGGAACACTAAGTGGCCCTCCTGTATCAATTACTTTCATTCCTCTCATCAAACCGTCTGTAGCACTCATAGCGACAGCTCTAACTTTATTATTTCCTAATAATTGTTGTACCTCACAAGTCACACTTATTGGTTGACCAGTTGTATCGTTATCCTTAACTATCAACGAATTGTAAATTCTAGGCATATTACCTGGAGGGAAAGATACATCTAGTACTGGGCCGATGATCTGAGCAATACGTCCTGCCTTCTTTTCTACAAGTGCGGAAACCCCAAAAATAAAAGGATTGGTTCTCATAAAAATAAATAGGATATTGATTCCAATTGCTAATACTAGCAAAAAACCTAAAAAAGCACAAATGCTCTGTAATGAGTTGATCAGTCAATAATCATTTAGAGTTATAGCTTCAATTTACTTAGTAATCTCTTTCTATTTACTTAGTAATCTCTTTCTTTGTAAAGTTCAACTTCGATAATGATCTAAAAATGGATTCATTATCATTATTTAGGAAATAATTTATTTCTTTTTTTTTTCAAAATAGAGTAAAACTTATTTGCTGCGATTTATTACTCAATCGCAGCAAATAAGTTTTACCTACTATTGGATTTGAACCAATGACTCTCGCCGTATGAAAGCGATACTCTAACCACTGAGTTAAGTAGGTTATTTATTATCCTAGATAGAGTCGTACCTAGATTCTAGGCATAATTAGACATATAAACAATATGCCCTTAACTAGGATTCGAATGATTCAATCAAATATCATCCGTCTTGACAGAAAGTGATCTATTTTATTAGTATATCTTCAAGACTAAACTGTGAAGGGCTATAGCTCAGCTAGGTAGAGCACCTCGTTTACACGTGCGCCAATGGTTTTCAGAAGAGTTTATTGGTTCATTCGGTTCATAAAATAGATTTGAGTCTTACTCTATGAATTAGGAGAACAATAGCATGACAAAGATGAAGTTCGTTCTGATTCGAACTATAGATCTAGTTGATATGGTCAATCTCGGGGACATTCAATGTCAGACATAATGAGTACAATACGAGGATCTCAAAAAAGAATTCTTTTCGCTCTATGAACTTTGAGGTGTATGAAGTCTCATATTATTCTTTTTGGGTGAGAGAGACTCCATTTGGAGAATCTATGTCTAAGCATGACAGACCTACGTCAAGGGAACCTTTTGAAGCACTTTGGGATTGCTTCCGAAAAATTTTCGTTTGAAGCAAACGGAGCCATCTTATTATCTGTTCCGGAAAAGAATGGCAGACTAACTGATTTTTCCATCAGTTAATGAAAGAGCCCAATGCAATAAAAATGCATGTTGGGTTCTTGGAACAATTTAAATCATTTTGGTAATAAGAAATTTGATCTGTTCTACCGAGAAGGTCTACGGTTCGAGCCCGTATAGCCCTATACAATTAGAAAACTCTTATATGCTTTCTCGCTCAGTTTAAATGTTGAACCGACGACTTACATAGAAAATCATTAAAGAAAAAGTAAAGAGGAAATACGAAAAGAAAAAAGCATTTTGGATTCTTCTAAATAAAATGAGAAGAAATAGTCTTTCGACTGCGACCCAGAGCAGACTCTTATTCTCTAATATCTCTATTATAGAGAACAACAGATCGGACATCGTGTCGGAATGTGGGCACATACATAATTCTTTTGTTTATGAAAGATTTCATATGTTCCACGGGTGGATCGGTACCTATCGATTAGAATCGATATATAATCGAACTCGGTTGTCTTTTTCTGCTAGCACAGCTCACATCGTTAGAAACAACGACCCTGAAAGCCCCCTTATTTCAATAGAGAAAATTCCCTTACATCAACCCATATTCACACGTTACAACACGAACCAACGTGAAGTTGGCCAAACTGCACGGGTTCGAAGCATTTCCTATATTAGGATTATTAAATACAGAATATTCTTTTCTTAATTTCCGTGTTAAGTCACAGACGAAACATTGAATTAATATAAAAAATGATAATGAATCATTTGGGAGGGGAGAGAAGCGATTAATAAATTGACAATACAGCAAATAAAATAGACGAATTTTATTTATTATAAACAGGAATCATCTATTTATGTTTCTATTTTCTGAATATGATACTTTTTGGATATATTTATCCATATCCAGTCTTATTCCGATTCTGGCATTCTCAATTTCAAGAAGTTTGGCTCCAATAAGTAAAGGGCCGGAAAAAGCCACTAGTTATGAATCAGGTATAGAACCAATGGGAGATACCTGGATCCAATTTAGAATTCGCTATTATATGTTTGCTTTAGTTTTCGTTGTTTTTGATGTGGAAACAGTCTTTCTTTATCCGTGGGCTATGAGTTTTGATATTTTGGGTCTATTTACATTTATAGAAGCTTTTATTTTCGTGATTATCTTAATTGTTGGTTTAGTGTATGCATGGAGAAAAGGAGCATTGGAATGGTCTTAACCCCCAAATTTTGGAATGATAAAAGGCGAGTAGAAAATTCTCTAAATCGAAAGCCGGTGATAAATCCTATAGAATCATCTTTAGTTGATCAAGCAACTCCAAATTCAGTGATTTCTACTACTCTAAACGATCTGTCCAATTGGGCGAGACTTTCTAGTCTATGGCCGCTCCTTTATGGTACTAGTTGTTGTTTTATCGAATTTGCTTCATTAATAGGTTCGCGATTCGATTTTGATCGTTACGGTTTGGTGCCAAGATCCAGTCCTAGGCAAGCCGACCTACTTATAACAGCCGGAACTGTGACCATGAAAATGGCTCCTTCTTTAGTGAGATTATATGAACAAATGCCGGAACCAAAATATGTAATTGCTATGGGAGCCTGTACTATTACAGGAGGAATGTTTAGTACAGATTCTTATAGTACCGTTCGCGGAGTAGATAAGTTAATTCCTGTGGATATCTATTTGCCAGGTTGTCCTCCTAAACCAGAAGCTATTATAGATGCTATAATAAAACTTCGTGAAAAAATAGCTCAAGAAATATCTGAAGATAGAAACGAGTTTCAACAAGGAAAGAGGTATTTCACTAGAAAGCATAGGTTTAATATTGGGTCCAGTATTCTTATTGAAAATAAGGAGGATAAGTTTTTTCATAAATCTTATGAATCTCGTAAATCGACTTTAGAGATAACTACCAAAACATCTGAATCGATTTCAGAGATATCATACCCTTTGAAACATTTGAAAATAGCTGGCGAATGAATAATCGTTAATAAAAATAAAAAGTAACGAGCAGGAAATCAATTTTGTTTGAAAATTCCATGAAAAATGTCAAATCCTTATACAGATACTTTGACAATAAATAGTAATCAAATGCAAGGTCGATTATCTGCTTGGCTAGCCAAGCATAAGTTAGCTCATAGACCTTTGGGTTTTGATTACCAAGGCACAGAAACATTACAAATCAAATCTGAAGATTGGGTCTCTATAGCCGTTGCTTTATACGTTTATGGTTTTAATTATCTCCGTTCTCAGTGTGCTTATGATGTAGCACCAGGGGGTTCCTTAGCTAGTGTATATCATCTTACGAGAATAAAGGATAATGCAGATGAACCCGAAGAGGTGTGTATAAAAGTATTTGTCCCAAGGGAAGATCCCAGAATCCCGTCTGTTCTATGTATTTGGAAAGGTGCTAATTTCCAGGAACGGGAATCTTATGATATGTTGGGAATATTTTATGAAAGTCATCCATGTCTAAAACGTATATTGATGCCAGAAAGTTGGATTGGGTGGCCTTTGCGCAAAGACTATATTGCACCTAATTTTTATGAAATACAAGATTCTCATTGAGTGCAAAAAAAGAAAAAAATATGTCCATCTAGATCGATTAAACATGAAAAAAAGAATAGACATATAATAAAAAAAATAAAATTCATTAATTTCAATTTCATTGATTAATATGGATGGAAAAATAGAGCTTTGATATCAATTTTTCTAATCTCGTGCTTGTACCGTCTATCTAATAAAAAAAATGAGATATATATCTATTACTTATGGAGTACCTATATAGTAAATTACTATCATTGTTCGATCTATGTCAATATGATTGATTACATATCAATAGATTTGATGCTTCTCTTACGAAACGAATCCTATATTAAAGAATAAATGGGTTTATTATGATTATGATATTTATAACTCTAGAACATATATCAGCTCATGTCTCTTTTTCTCTTACTTTTGTGATCACTCTTATTTATTGGGGAACCTTAGTTTATAAAAGTGAAGAACTAAGTAATTCAGGAGGAAAGGGCATGATAGTGACGTGTATTTGTATAACGGGAGTATTAGTTGCCCGTTCGCTCTATTCGGGACATTTACCGTTAAGTAATTTGTATGAGTCATTCATGTTCCTTTCATGGACTTCCTCCATGATTCATATAGTTATAGAACTACGGGGCCAGGATGCTTGGTGGTTAGGTGCAATCACCGCGCCAAGTGCTATGTTAACTCATGGTTTTGCTACTTTAGGTCTTCCGGATAAAATGCAGCAATCCGCAATGTTAGTACCCGCTTTACAATCTCATTGGTTAATGATGCATGTAAGTATGATATTACTCAGTTATGCAACTCTTTTATGTGGATCCCTATCATCCATAGCTTTGTTGGTCATTGCGTCCCAAATAAATCAAAAGATTTTTCTTAATGTGAAAAATTCTTTTTTCTTCAATAAAAATTGGTATTCACACGACCAAGAAAAAAAGGAATTGAAACATACTTTTTACCTTTCATTTAGAAATTATCGTAAATGGGTCTTTATTAACCAATTAGACCAATTAAGTTATCGTGCCATTGGTCTAGGATTTTCTCTTTTAACTATAGGTATACTTTCCGGGGCAGTATGGGCCAACGAAGCATGGGGATCTTATTGGAGCTGGGATCCAAAAGAGACTTGGGCATTCATAACTTGGATTCTATTTGCAATTTATTTACATACTAGAATAAACAGGGGTTGGAAAGAAGAAAAATCGGCAATTGTTGCTTCTCTAGGATTTATTCTAGTTTGGACATGTTATTTAGGCGTTGATTTATTAGGAATAGGCTTACACAGCTATGGCTGGTTGCTTTAGTAAGTTACTAAAGCAACCAGCCATAGCTGTGTACGTACAAGATTGTGTAGACGATTTTGTAGATCGTGGAATAAATCTCCTCCTGAGGAGATGAAAACCTTGAACTTGCATTAATTGCGTGAGCTATTCCCTCCCCAGAAGCTATTGCCTGCTGTACCCCCCGAGGCCATAAAACACGACCATGATGAAAACTTTCATGATTGCCCATTTCATGGTCATCATGATTGCCATAACCCCATTTCATGGTCATCACGATTGCCATAAAAAAACGATAGATTTGTCAAATCCAGTCCCATTCCTTCTACGCCTATTTCGTCGATAAGACGAACCGCTTTTGCCTCCTCTGGCGTCAGAAAAATATCTCTTTCTAAGAGACTTTCAATTATTTCGGGATCTTCCCTTGTCCTTGTTATATAAGTATCCAAAATATACGTCCGCAATCGGCTTATAAACTCTGCATCGGAGCCGGATTCAACGTGGCGACGACGATCATAAGGAGACATATGAGGTTGATGAATCATCATGCGACCGTTTAGGCTTAATACCCGTTTATTAAACGCCCCCCCGTGTAGAAGGAAAGCTCCCATTGAAGCATTTAACCCGTAGCCTGATGTAGATACATCCCCTGTTACGAATTGCATAACATCATAAACAGCTACTCCCTGTAGCATTCCTCCACCTCGGCAGGAAATAAAAAACATGAAGTCTTTTGTTTGATCTTCTTGATTTAAATAAATCATGCTTTTCATTATTTGGTCAGCAGGTTGTTTTTCTAGCGCTCTACCTAAAAAAAGATATCTTCCAAAAAAGAGTCTGTAATATAATTCCACCCAAATTTCGTCTTCTTCTGGTTTTGGTTTTGGGTTTGGTTTTTTTTCTTCTTCTGGGTTTGGGTTTTCTTCTTCTGGGTTTGGGTTTTCTTCTTCTGGGTTTGGGTTTTCTTCTTCTAGGTTCGGGTTTTCTTGTTCTTCTTGTTCTTCTTGTTCTTGTTCTTCTTCTTCTTGTTGTTCTTCTTCTTGTTCTTGTTCTTCTTGTTCTTGTTCTTCTTGTTCTTCTTGTTCTTCTTGTTCTTTTTGTTCTTTTTGTTCTTTTTGTTTTTTCTGTTTTTTCTCATCCGCTAGATTATCCCCGAGATATGGAACTTTAGGGATGCTTGTTAAGTTCAAGCTCATTACATATTACATCATTTTTTCCCTCCTACATATAATCATCTTCCCCCTCCTATATATATATTCTTTTTAGTATTTTATTTGTTATGTTAAATTTGATACTATAGATCAGAATATTATCCCTCGTATATTATATATATAATAATATTCTTTCTAGTATTTTAATATTCTTTCTAGTATTTTATTGAATAGAAATTGATACTATAGATCAGGATCTTATCCTTACTATATAATCATTTTTTTTTGCTATGCTACTATTTTTTTGTTAAATTTCTCATCTATTTATTAAAAAATTTAGATAGTTTTATCCTTTTTTTTTTTTTGAGTTCAAAAAATGATATATCTTCTATATTATATATCCTTTTTTTATACCACTTTGATAAATGGCTCGCACTGCTATTTCGCTTCCCAGACGAGCGCCACTTACCATAACTTCATATTTGTTAAATTATTCTTTGATTTCATTTGTTAAATTCCTAATCTTTAAAGAAGAATGAATCTTAAAGACTCTTGTCGTTTAAAGAAAGAGAAAAAAAAATGCTAGAATATTGATTGTAACAGAAGACTATTTTTGAATTTGAAAGATAGTCCACATATTCTAATCGTAACGTATAGACTATGTGATTTCCTCAATTTTAGAAATATACTTTATAATAAATGAAATAATGACTAGTCCTACTACTATTTAGGTACGTATAAAAGTACGTTAGATCTATAGATCCTCTTATGGTTAAGAATCACCTAAACCATTCACTTAATTGAAAATAGAATTAAAAGTGCCGACTATTCAACAACTTATTAGAACCGCGAGACAGCCAATAGCAAATAGAACAAAATCTCCTGCTCTTCGAGGATGCCCTCAGCGTAAAGGAGTATGTGCGAGGGTGTATGTGCGACTCGTTTGGATCAGAAGCTGAAACGGACCAGGAAATTGCTCTAACAAAAGTTTTCTTCTGTTAAAAAGTACAGATCTATCAGTTCCCTTGTACCGGGGAAAATGAAATTTATGGTTTAAATTGATGCAAATCCAATCACCTAAAGTGGGATGAAAAGCACTTCCTCATTGGTAGCGAATGGTCATCAATCCATTGAGCGAGGAAAAAATGCAAATTGAAAAAACATAAAGATTATGTTTTATATTGCTGCGAGAACGGACAAAAGGTCAGCTATCTTGCGAACTCTCACAAATACATGTCGTTACTGTATCTATAAATCTTGAGAGTTTTTATAATTCGGGGGGGGGAAGAGCTAGAGATGGTAAACTATACAAGTTACCAAATACTCATTTCATATCTTAGAGCTCCGGCGTATAGAGAGGACCTTACCGTTAGAGAAATAACCATAGAAACGAAGAAATCCATAATAAAATAAAAAAAATATATATTATATATGCATATTTTTTTGTATTACTTAAATGCAAGGTCCAATCCCCTGCCTACTTGGAAGGTGCCTAACTGAAAGGATTATGGTTGGGAAGGTTAGAGTAGCAAAAGCCATTGGAATCTATATTTTATACATTAGAAAAATCAGTTTTATTCTAATCTAAAAAAAGTGATTGATCAAAAAATAGATTAGTCATTTATGAAGAATCAGCTTCAATGACCAGAGTTAAACGTGGGCATATCGCAAAAAAACGTCGAAAAAAGATTCTTGCATTTGTATCAGGCTCTCGGGGAGCCCATTCAAAACTTTTTAGGGCTGCTAACCAACAGAAAATGAGAGCTTTAGTTTCCGCTCACCGAGATAGAATTAAGCGGAAGAGAGATTTTCGTCGTTTGTGGATTACTCGGATTAATGCAGCATCCCGTGCTAATGGATTCTCCTATAATAAATTCATACAATTTTTATACAAAAAGCAGTTGCTTACAAATCGTAGAACACTTGCACAAATAGCTGTATTAAATAATAATTGCTTCTCTATGATGTTAAAAAATATTCTTGTGTTATGAAATAGTAAAACCGAATCTCCCGGGGAAATTCTCCGGGGAACTAAAGACAATATGAAAATTCGGGATAATGAAATTATTCATTTTTTTGATAGAAATAGAAAAAAATCTGTGCTATCTTTGTTAGATATTGCAGCTCCCATTAAATGGAGGAGTCTTAGGCTCTAATTACTTTTGAATTTAAAGAAAGAAAGGGTATCAAAGATAGAATACGAGCTTGTTTAATAGCCCTAGCTATTAAGCGTTGTTTTTTCAACGTTAATCGATTCCTTCGACGAGATAGTATTTTTCCTTGCTCGCTAATAAATCGACTAATTAAGCTAATATTTTTATAATCCATTTGCTCTCCAGGCTGAATTGGCGATAAACGTTTTCGAAAAGACTGCTGATTTGGAGAAAATCGTTTAGATGGATTCCGAAAAGATGACTTAGATCTATTTCTAAACTTAGATCTATTTCTAAACTTAGATCTATTTCTAAACTTAGATCTATTTCTAAACTTAGATCTATTTTTAAAATATGGCTTATATGTATTCCGAAAAGATGGCTTCATTTTATTCATAGTTTGTTTTATGAACCTTTCAAATACTATTTATTTTATTTCAAAATATTTCGAAAAGAAATATTGACAGTGACATATTTTGTTAATATACAAAGATAAAGAAATCAATATCTTTGATATATTTTTCTTTCTGGGTACAAATATTAAATTCAATCTATTTTTTTATTTCTCCATGAATGGTATGCTTGTAACAATAAGGACAAAATTTCTTTAATTCCAATCGATGAGGAGTATTGCGGCGATTTTTTCGAGTCGTATATCTTGAAATACCCGTTGATTTTTTTTCAACACTATCTTGGGTACAACTAGTACATTCTAAAGTAATTGTTACTCTTACATTTCCACTCTTAGCCATATAACTTACTTTGGGTATTGTATCTACTTCTTTTCTTTTCAATTTGGAAAAAAAAAAGAGAAGAAAGAGAAAGGGATAGAAGTTGTCTAAAAAGAATTAAAGATTTTATTACTTAATTAATTCTCGTAATAAAATCTTTAATTAAGATTTAAAAGTAGTTTATGAAGAACTTTTGGATCTAGATTTTGACTTTTATCTTATCCTAACTTCACCCTCCCCTTGAATTCTAAAGAGATTGAATCTAATTTATTTTCTTTATCCAAGAAGAAAAAGAAATGAATCTAACATTCTTTTTTTCTTTCGGGTTCGCAGGAGAGGAAAATGAAAGTCAAAAAAAGGGAAAAGTCAGGGCATCTGGGAAAAAGCGATTTATCTCAATTAATAAACCGGCTAAAAATCCCAAGCATAAAGTAGCTAACACAGGCGCTGTGGAAAGATATGTTTTTATATCTTGCATTGTTCGTAAGTTCTCCTTCTCAAAAATGATAGATATATCATCTGGTCAACTACACCCGTAGTTTACGAGTAACTGCAAACATTTGCACAATTTTTTTTTTGAACAGAACATATGATAGTAATCAAGTACTGTCAATAAATAGACATCTTATAGATGATATCTTCCGTGTATACAGTCTATTCACATGGGAACCAAGGCAGATAAATGTGGAAAACAAAAGAAATTTTATTTAATATAAAATATCGAATAAAAATACTCACGATTAGATTAAAAGGGATGTAGCGCAGCTTGGTAGCGCGTTTGTTTTGGGTACAAAATGTCGCAGGTTCAAATCCTGTCATCCCTACCTTTTCTTTTCTCCTATAAAAGAAAAGAAATAGAGAAAAAGTCGAGTGATAGTTATTCGATGAAACATCGAATAATCAAATAAGTTATTGGGGTATACCACATGCAGACCCTTCTTTTTCTTTCAAAAAAGAAAAAGCGCTCTTAGTTCAGTTTGGTAGAACGCAGGTCTCCAAAACCTGATGTCGTAGGTTCAAATCCTACAGAGCGTGATCCTGCTTTTTTTTTTATTTTTACGATCGATCTTCTTTTCACTTAGACTGAAAAAGCTAATGGGATCTGATCCCTCAGAATCAGTAGGAGACCCGTTTATAATATGGTCCTAAATCAAATATCCAATTTATCGCCGCGTCGGTACTGTAAATATGCAGTTACAAATAATCCAGCCAAAGTTATAGGAATTAGACCTAACACAATTCCGGATAACAAAACTTCAATCATATTTTTTTTATTAAAAAAGAATAGGTAAGGATTAATAGCTAATCTACATAGTACCTCAAATTGACTCAGAATCTCAATTCCTATTGAGATTTTTCTTTTTTATTTCAAATTTTCAAATAAGTTGTATACTGCTTAACCCGATGAATAAGACTGAGGTGAAAATAAGCAAAACTAATAAAAAACCAAAATAACTAATTATAGTTAGCATGGAAGAAATCAATGAAAAAAGAATGATTGATACGTATTTTTGTCAGGCAATTACCTCAATTTATTAAAAAAAGAGTATCAATAAATAGATACAAAGTTAGCATTGAATATCTAATAATAATGTTATCAACAAACATAGAGGGAATATACAATAAAAAGATATTCTGTTATCAAAAATAAAAAATGAAATTACCCACCTATAAATAAAATAAATACCAATTGTGTAGTAATTTAACTAATGATCATACTCCCTTTCTATATTAAGAAAAATTCTATTGCTATGTTAGAAGCAGGCTAGCTATACTTAGTATACTTCAAATATACCCTTGGTATCATATTGACAATCAAGCAAGGATTGTAGAAGATATCAGTAGTTTTCCATTTCCTGATCTCTTTCTTTCATGGGATCAATTTACCCTTGATTTTAGAATAATATAGGGAGCTTAGCATGTCTGGGAATACGGGAGAACGCGCTTTTGCTGACATTATTACTAGTATTCGATACTGGGTTATCCATAGCATTACTATACCTTCTCTATTCATTGCGGGTTGGTTATTTGTCAGTACGGGTTTAGCTTATGATGTATTCGGGAGCCCTCGGCCAAATGAGTATTTCACAGAAAGCCGACAAGAGGTTCCATTAGTAACTGGCCGTTTCGATTCATTAGAGCAACTCGATGAATTTACTAGATCTAGATCTTTTTAGGAGGTATTAATGACTATAGATAGAACCTATCCAATTTTTACAGTTAGATGGTTGGCCGTTCACGGGCTAGCTGTACCTACGGTTTTTTTCTTGGGATCAATATCAGCAATGCAGTTCATACAGCGATAAACTTTATATAAACTAAATCACGGAGCTATTTATGACACAATCAAACCCAAATGAACAAAATGTTGAATTGAATCGTACTAGCCTCTATTGGGGGTTGTTACTTATTTTTGTACTTGCTGTTCTATTTTCTAATTACTTTTTCAATTAGGAACAGTAAGAATATTTTTTCTTACCCAATTGAATTTGGTGAGATCTAATATCTCTATGTATTATTATTTATGTCTCATGACTACTTAAGAAAATGTTAAAGGAAGTAATAGAAATGGCCGATACCACCGGAAGGATCCCTCTTTGGTTGATAGGTACTTTAACTGGTATTCTCGTTATTGGTTTAATAGGTATTTTTTTTTACGGTTCTTATTCCGGATTAGGATCTTCCTTATAGTAAAAAAAATGTCTTTTATAATAAAATAAGAGATAGAAAAGTGAAAACTAACAAGTAAAGATCTTATCTTTACTTGTTAGTTTTTGTAAATTGTAGATTAATAGATTATTAATCTTTTTCTTTTTTTTTTTTGAAAGAGAGAATTGGATCGATCCAATTAGAATGTGCTTTAATGGTTTTTTTACGCATATGCATTTCTGCAATCTTTGTTCATATATATAATAGCATTAAGTACAAATAATAGTTATTATAACTATAATAATATTGTTATAGTTTTTGAACTATAAAAAGAACGAGCCGTTTGATTCAAACGTTTGTTTTGTGAAACAGACCCTGTTTGCTCGATGAGCATACCTTTGCTGCTCCATTTATCATTTCAGTCCAAAAAGGAGAAATGGAATTAGAAAACGAATGAACGCCTTTGGCGAGATAATGATAAAAAGTAAAAAAAAAAAATATATATATATATATTTTTTTTTTTACTTTTTCAAGGAGTAAGATAAGTTATAAAATAAGCGAAAATAGTAAGCCAAGATTACTTAATTCTCTCCTTCTGTTTGTTTATTTGTTTCGAATATTATAAATAAAGGTGAGAAAAGATAACATGTATATAATATTGAATATCTAGCATAACTAGGGAACTCACTATTTAACAACTTTGTTCCGGAATCACTCATTATTCAATATGCAAATATTTTTTATATCTCCTCATTCTTCACAATCAATATATTCGAACAGAGGGAAGGGGCAAATGAAGGATTCCGAAAAAGTATGACTTTATTGTTGCAATTTTTATTTATTTACATAATTGCATTAACATAAAATGGAGATTCAAATCTTTTATGCGCCTAAAAATTCATTTCGACCAATTGAACTTTCTCAAATTGTTTCTTTTTAAGAACCAGAAATATCTGTGCTAAAACGACAGATGCTAAGAATAATAAAAGACCTTGAACACGTAAAGGATCTTGAAGTACTATTTCTGCATTTTCCTGACCAAATCCACCTACATTAGGGTTATTCGTTAACGACTGATCGGCCTTGATGAATTCGCCTTCTGAAACAAGAAGTTCCGGTCCCGGGGGCACAAAGTCTACTACTTGTCGACCGTCCGATGGATTATCAATAGTTATTTGATATCCACCCTTTTCTTTACGTGCAATTTTACTTATTTTGCCCGTTGCTGAAGCGTTGTACACTGTATTGTTGCTTTTGCTCCCATCGGGATAAATTTGTCCTCTTCCTCTATTACCACCTACATATATGGGATATTTCAAGAAGTGAGCTGCTTTATTAGTAGCGGGATTTGGTGAAAGGATGGGAAACACAATTTCAACATATTTTTGACCAGGAACAGGACCTATTATTATAATATTTTTTTGATTGGGACGATAGTTCTGAAAATAAAGATCACCTATTTTTTCCTTAATCTCAGGATAAATACGATCCGGAGGAGCTAATTCGAAACCTTCGGGTAAAATAAGAACAGCTCCTACATTTAAAGTTCCCTTCTTACCATTAGCAAGAACTTGTTTTATTTGCTTATCATAGGGTATTTTAACAACTGCTTCAAAAACGGTATCAGGAAGCACGGACTGTGGAACTTCAATCTCCACAGGTTTTTTAGCCAAATGACAATTGGCACATACAATACGCCCAGTTGCTTCTCGAGGATTTTCATAACCTTGCTGTGCAAAAATGGGATATGCATTTGCAATAGATGTGCGAGTCATTATATCTATCAATATTAAGGCGGAAATTGATTGAGCTATCAACTTTTTCATCCAGTTATCATAAGTTTTTCTATTTTGCATGGTTCAATTTTTTGTTACAATTCTTTTATTTCAAATAAATGGTAGTAGGTAACTATCATAGTTACCTGCTTGCAATTCTGCTACTATATTAAACCTAAAGCTAAAAAATAAGAAGTATTGCCCGGGGGAGAAACCATTTGTTATTCACTCATCGAGTGATAAACTACTACAAGTGAAGGAGATGTACGATTCAAACAACGGAAAACCCAATATTTTAAAATTGTGTCTAAGATGACTGGAAAAGTTGAAACAAGACCAGATATTATTCGTTCGTTATGGGCAAATCCATAATTTTCGAAGATCCAATGGATTATCAGTTCCCAACCATGGGGCGAATGAAACCCAACACATAGATCGGTTACTAAAAGAATAGTAAAAGCTTTCATTGTATCGCTTAGGCTGTAGAAGACTTCTTGGATCCAAGAATTTAGAATACCAAGTTTCTTCTTACCTAGAATGAGACAAACACTTAAAAGAACCAAACCTATTAGATTTGCTAATAAATGTGAAATGATTTGGATACAATCTTGATTATATATCAAAACTAATTGGATCATTTTTTTCTGCATCTCTACACGAATATCTTGCGAATACGTTTCCGAAGAATCTTCCATCATTATTTCTAACAGGAATAGTTCCTCTATTTTTTCAAATTTTCTTATAGTGTCTTCTTGTTGTAAATAATCAAAAATTTTTTTTGATTGACCAGTATTCCACCAATTTGTAACCCAAGATTCTAAACCGTTCTGTAATAAAATTGAAATTCCCCAAGGCAATACTATTAAACATGTAAGATATTGTAGAGAAGCTAATGCTTTATATTTGGCAACTTCCAATTCGTGAATCGTTAACGAGCTCGATTGGCTCGTTAGCTCTGTCCAAAATCTGAATAAAGTGCGAATTATAGAACGAGGTATGAAATCCATAGAATGATCTTTTGCGTAATTCTTCGACCTCAAGAGAAAATATCTTTCGGATGAGGGATAGTTTGTTCTGAGTGAGAAGTAGAGTAAAAAAGAAAGGATCAATCCTTGAAAATCGCTTAGATCTGGACTCATTTTGAACTCTTGACCCGAAGAATCGCTTCAATTGACAAATAAAATAAATGAAAATTTAAGTCTAATAATACCAATTTTTTTCTTTGATACATATAGGAAATGATTTTTTCGAATATGTAAAAAAGTGTAAAAAACTATAGTCATTTACTTCATTGTATTCATTTGATATATTATATCCGTGTTTATTAGAACCTTTTGCCCCTTTCTAATAGATAAAGAATAATATGGAGTGTTTGCTAACTGCCAAAGAATATTATGGTTCCATAAGTAACATTTCGTGTTGGTGGAACATAAAGTGACTATATGGTCTTTCCCCCCTCCCCCAGACAAATGTTATGTCAAAACTTTTGTCTGGTATCTACTGATACGAGATCTATGAATTTATTTATTAAAAAGGGCTCCCCCCCCCCTCATTTCAAAATCCTTCAATGGATACGCGCAAAAAACGGGCTAATTCGGCAGCTTTTTGCTCCATTTCACGAAGGGTCAAATTTTCTTCAGTACGAGTTAAGGGGATGTCTTGTTGGCCCTTTATTTCCATATAAATAATACGACGAGGAAATATACCTTCTTGAACTTCCATTTTGATCGCCTGAATATCCTTCATAAGAAATTGGAGGAAAATACGACGATTTCTTCCGGGAAATCCCCAGCGAAAAAGGCATACAACTCCTTCTTTTTCATCAAACTTATTATAACCACTACCCACATTGCACAAAATAGTGCACCACAAATAAGAGCTAATGAACAGACCTGCAATCCCATAAAAACACATCACAATTCCCTGTGGAACAAAAAGTATTTGCTGAGATGACAATAAGGGTATCAGGTTCCTACCAAGGTAACTGGAAATTCCGACCACAAAAAATCCTAGTGAACCCAAAAAGAGGAGACAAGCAAAAAAAAAATTGCTTATTTTTCGAGACCCTTTTATCGGTTCTATCCAGAGCCATTTGGACCGACGATTCATAACAAATTACGTCCTATTGAATTTGAGGGATTGAACAAATTTTGACTCCCACGCAGAAGTCATTCTCATAAATTGGCTATATTAGTAAACTAGCCATATACATATAAGCATTTAACAAAACGATTTTATGATTCTTCTTTTTCCGTGCTCTTTTTTTGTCTGTTCTTTTTTTAGCATGGAAATTTTTTTGCCCTTAACTTATTGACTATCAAAATAATACTTGATTGTATCAGTCAAATAAAAATGATTAATCTCTCTATTCAAATGTATATATAAGCATAGAAGTAAGAAATTCACACACGAGTCTAATATGTCTCATACATATGATACCATATACATTTATATTTTTGTTATTTATCATATTATGAATAGATCTAAATAAAGATAAATATCTATTTAGATCTATTTAAAGAAGGTTTTCTATTCTATTATATTAGAAAAAAATATATATATTATGATATATTCATCAGATTCATAAAATTTCGTCATTTTGAATATAAAAATAAAGAAAAAGCATTGTAACTGCTGGAAAAAACAAGCCCACCAAAGGCACTAAGAGAGAGGGGAAGTTGTTGATTATCATATCAAAAGTATATTAAGTATTTTTTTTCTATTACAAAAATAGATTATAAGATCAAATGAGTGATAGGACCAAATAAGCGGACGTGCCTTTCTTCGTAAAATACCTACTTTTGTAAAGTAATTTATTACTTTACTTTGTTTAATACAAAACAAATGGGACCAATTACCACATTGTATATTGGTAGATATAAATGATAAAATAGATCCGCTTCTCAATTCTATCTTTTGAAACTGTTTTATTAATAGTTCACCTTTGAGACAAAGGTTTAATTCCATAGCATAATCTGTCTCTAATGCGAGAAAGTTACATGGTATCTACTTTTTCTGATAAAGGGGTATTTTCATGGGTTTGCCTTGGTATCGTGTTCATACCGTCGTGTTGAATGATCCTGGCCGATTAATCGCTGTGCATATAATGCATACAGCTTTAGTTTCTGGATGGGCCGGTTCGATGGCTCTTTACGAATTAGCAGTTTTCGATCCATCCGATCCTATTCTTGATCCAATGTGGAGACAAGGTATGTTCGTTATACCTTTTATGACTCGTTTAGGAATAAAGGATTCATGGGGTGGATGGAGTATAACTGGAGAAACTATATCTAATCCAGGTATTTGGAGTTATGAAGGTGTGGCCGGGGCACATATTGTGTTTTCTGGCTTGTGCTTTTTAGCAGCTATCTGGCATTGGGTATATTGGGATCTAGACGTATTTTGTGATTCCCGTACGGGAAAACCTTCTTTAGATTTGCCTAAGATTTTTGGAATTCATTTATTCCTCTCAGGAGCAGCTTGTTTCGGATTCGGAGCATTTCATGTAACGGGTTTGTATGGCCCTGGAATATGGGTGTCTGATCCTTATGGACTAACTGGGAAAATACAACCTGTAAATCCGGCATGGGGAGCTGAAGGTTTTGATCCTTTTGTTCCGGGAGGAATAGCTTCTCATCATATTGCAGCAGGTATATTGGGTATATTAGCAGGTCTATTCCATCTCAGTGTTCGTCCTCCCCAACGTTTATACAAAGGATTACGTATGGGGAATATTGAAACTGTCCTCTCCAGTAGTATTGCTGCTGTGTTTTTTGCAGCTTTCATTGTAGCCGGAACAATGTGGTATGGTTCCGCAACCACTCCGATCGAATTATTTGGTCCTACTCGTTACCAGTGGGATCAGGGATACTTCCAACAAGAAATAGATCGACGGGTTCGTGCCGGTCTGGCTGAAAATCTAAGTCTATCAGAAGCTTGGTCAAAAATTCCTGAAAAACTTGCTTTTTATGATTACATTGGGAATAATCCAGCCAAAGGGGGGTTATTCAGGGCGGGTGCAATGGACAATGGAGATGGAATTGCTGTTGGTTGGTTAGGACACCCTATTTTCAAAGATAAAAAGGGACATGAACTTTTTGTACGTCGTATGCCTACCTTTTTCGAAACATTTCCAGTCGTTCTAGTAGATGAAGAAGGAATTGTGAAAGCCGATGTCCCTTTTAGGAGAGCAGAATCAAAATATAGTGTTGAACAAGTAGGTGTAACTGTTGAGTTCTATGGTGGTGAACTTGATGGAGTTAGTTTTGGTGATCCTGCTATAGTCAAAAAATATGCTAGACGTGCACAATTAGGTGAAATTTTTGAATTAGATCGTGCTACTTTGAAATCGGATGGTGTTTTTCGGAGTAGCCCAAGGGGTTGGTTTACTTTTGGGCATGCTACATTTGCCCTTCTTTTCTTTTTTGGGCATATTTGGCATGGTGCTAGAACTCTATTCAGAGATGTTTTTGCCGGTATTGATCCGGATTTGGATGCTCAAGTAGAATTTGGGGCATTCCAAAAACTGGGAGATCCAACTACTAAAAGACAAGTGGTATAATATGATATTGCTCCGCTTGTTAATGCAATATTGAGAATTTGCATCTCAGGAATTCAAATCTTTTGCTTTTGATTCCACATTTTTTATAAAAAATGTTGTAATTAGTACGAAAGCTATCTCTATTAATTATAAACTACGATCGAATCTATGGAAGCATTGGTTTATACATTCCTTTTGGTATCAACCTTAGGGATCATTTTTTTCGCTATTTTCTTCCGAGAACCCCCCAAAGTTCCCGATAAAGGGGGGAAATAATTTTCTATTTTTCTAATTCTCTTTCTATAATAAAAAGATCTTCCCGATCGGGAAGGTCTTTTTTTCAACTAGTCCTCGTGCTCTTCAAAAGGATCTCGAAGTTGTTCAGAAGGTTGCCCAAAGGCGGTGTATAGGGCATAACCGGTAAAGCTAACAAGTAAACAAGATATGGAGATAGCGACTAAGGTTGCAGTTTCCATTGGTAGGTAATCCTATGTATGTATATATACATAATAGTATACAAAGTTAATTAGATCTCAACCAATACTATTTTTTTATGGCTACACAGACCATTGATGATACTTCCAGAACCGGACCATTACAAACTACTGTAGGAAATTATTTAAAACCACTTAATACAGAATCTGGTAAAGTTGCTCCCGGATGGGGAACTACTCCTTTTATGGGCATTGCAATGGCTCTATTTGCAGTATTCTTATCTATTATTTTGGAGATTTATAATTCTTCCATTTTATTAGACGGAATTCCAGTTAGTTGGGTCTAGAAAAACTACCCAGATCCCGAGTTCACCCCCCCGCCTCCCCCCAAAAAATAACTAAGAATTTTTGAATAACTTTCATTTTTAGGTTATGACGTTCTGGTAGTTTGATCGTGTAATTTCTTTTAATTTAAGGATTTTTGGAATTATGGGTGTGCGACTTGTTAAAATTGATCTCTATTCTAGTACAGAAAACCGGTCTGTTGTCTTTAGAAAATAAAGACGGTTCTCCTACCTCGTTAGATATTGCTCTAATAGTCAATATCCGGAGCACGAGGTATCTAATTCAATCAAATCTTAACTATGGTTTATGCCTGTTTTTAAGACCTCGTGACCAAGCTTCTCAATAATTTGAAAAAAACTATGATAATCAATTGAGAGATCTGTCTTCCTCTTTATACTGATGCTGACCAAAGAATGAAATAGTATTCCATTTTTATTAGTTGAGTATAGTGAGTAACAATGAAATGGAAAGGTTCTAACCCATAAAACCTTTCGAGTATTCAAAAAATCATCGGGGTGAAATGAAAATCTGGGGTTTAGATTTATTCATCTATTGAGTTGAGATCTCGACAAGATAATTCCTATGGATCGTCCATACTAGTTGTTCTCTAAGTGATTTATATCACGAATAGGATAAAAGATCGTTCAAAAGGCCTATAGCAATTTATTTTGCATAAGAATGAGCCAACTTGAAATTTGAGCATTATCACTATGAAGTTTTTTTCCTTCTTATTGTAGGAAATCATGGATTATTATGAATCCTCTTCCTTGATACAAAGAGATGAAATATCTATCAAATATTTTTTTTTACAAACCATGTACTTTGTTCAAAAAAATATTTGAGTGTTCTTGTTTAAGCCGTATGAAAAGAAATTTTCATATACGGTTTTCAGAGGGGGATTTGAGTTTACCTATCTCAATAAAGTATACGATTGGTTCGAAGAGCGTCTCGAGATTCAGGCGATTGCGGATGATATCACTAGTAAATATGTTCCTCCTCATGTGAATATATTTTATTGCCTAGGGGGAATCACACTGACTTCTTTTTTGGTACAAGTAGCTACCGGTTTTGCTATGACTTTTTACTATCGTCCCACCGTTCTAGAAGCTTTTGCCTCTATTCAATACATAATGACTGAAGTGAACTTCGGCTGGCTAATCCGATCGGTCCATCGATGGTCGGCAAGTATGATGGTTTTAATGATGATTTTACATGTATTTCGCGTTTATTTAACAGGTGGATTCAAAAAACCTCGCGAATTAACTTGGGTTACGGGTGTAATTCTAGCCGTATTAACCGTATCTTTCGGTGTAACCGGTTATTCTTTGCCCTGGGATCAAATTGGTTATTGGGCAGTCAAAATTGTGACCGGTGTACCTGAGGCCATTCCGTTAATAGGAACTCCTTTGGTAGAGTTATTACGCGGAAGTGCTAGTGTGGGTCAATCTACTTTAACCCGTTTTTATAGTTTACACACTTTCATATTACCCCTTCTTACTGCTGTATTTATGTTAATGCATTTTCTAATGATCCGCAAACAAGGTATTTCAGGTCCTTTATAAAAAGGAAATATACATTTTGAATCAGTAAACCTATTATTTTTCGATATATCATTGCCGCGAAAAATATGTTTCTCGGATTTCTCCTTTCAATTATTAAGTGTATTTAATACAAATAAATTGAAGTAGATACTCATCTCAAATGGAGAAAATGGATTATGGGAGTGTGTGACTTGAACTATTAGTTAGGCCGTGCAGATCAATTTTAGGATCTGCCATATAAAGATTAAGATCGAAATATGTCTCTGTCCCAATTTTCTTTCCAAAAATAAAAGGTTTAGAACCTGGGTAAAAGGCGAACACTTTGTTGTGTTATAAGAGAGTTATTTCTATGATCGAATCCGAATTAGGCTCCGTGAAATCCAGGTAATAGTAATAACATTTAATAAATCAAATTTATTACTTCAATTTATCCTTTCCTTTTCATAGTATGAAAATGCATGCATTTCCCTTGCGTTTCAATACGATAAATTATCGGAGTAAAGGAAGGGGTCTAAAGAAGGAAAAAGGCCAGATCAGTAACAAGTCAATACCTTGTATGCAAAATACATTGTGAGGATCTAGATAAACACAGATTACAAGGAATAAGATGATCCAAAAGGCATATTGATCATGATCAAATTTGTGAGCTTACTTGGGTACTGAGCATACGAAAAAAAAAAATGATGAATTTTCTATAGATCTTCTTAGTTCTACTGATTCTAACGATACGTCGTTCATCATTTTCTTTTCAACTATTGCTCGAGCCGGATGATCAAAATTGACATGTCCGGTTCTTTCGGGGGATAGATTCATAAAAATCTACTTATCCCAATAACAAAGAAACCTGACTTGAATGATCCTGTATTAAGGGCTAAATTAGCTAAAGGCATGGGACATAATTATTATGGCGAGCCCGCTTGGCCCAATGATCTCTTATATATTTTTCCAGTAGTTATTTTTGGTACTATTGCATGTACCGTAGGTTTAGCAGTTTTAGAACCATCAATGATTGGTGAACCGGCAAATCCATTTGCAACTCCTTTGGAAATATTACCTGAATGGTATTTTTTCCCCGTATTTCAAATACTTCGTACAGTACCTAATAAATTATTAGGTGTCCTTTTAATGGCTTCAGTACCTGCAGGACTATTGACAATCCCTTTCTTGGAGAATGTGAATCAATTTCAAAATCCATTTCGTCGTCCAGTAGCTACAACAGTATTCTTAATCGGTACCGCAGTAGCCCTTTGGTTAGGTATTGGAGCAACGTTACCTATCGATGAATCTTTAACTCTAGGTCTTTTCCAATTTGATATAAATTAGAATATCTTAATATAGGAGAGGAGGGAAATCTTTTGTTTATATATCTAGGGAGTAGTTGCTTTAAGATAAATGGTCTCTCCCTAGATATATGAATGGGGGATAAAAAAATAGAACTATTAGAAATCTAAACCGGATTCCCCGGTGAATCAATTCCAATATTTCGCATCAATTCCAATATTTCTTTGACAGATTGTTCCCCAAGATGTTTTATTTTCATTAAATCTTCTCCACTGTAATTCAAAAGGTCTGATACTGTATTTATATTTGCCTTTTTGAGACAATTATATATCCTAGTAGAGAAGTTTAATTGGTCAATATACATTTGATTGAGAACTATTCTCTTCGTATCAGTCGATGTATGCGAAATAGGTAAGGAAGGAGTAATATTGTCGCTTAGACTGTTTGTTCCATCGCTGTTCTCTTGCTTTGCATTTAGAAAGGGAAGGAAAAAGTCAATTAAATTACGAGAAGCTTCATCAAGTGCTTCTTTAGGAGCTAATCCTCCATTCGTCCATATTTCAAGAAATAGAATTTCTTGTATCTCATTTCCACTCCAATAGGAGTGAATACTGTAATTTACATTTTGAACAGGGACAAAGACAGCATCTATAGGAAAGATAAAGGCAGCATCTATAGGAAAAATTTCATCCTTATAATTGGAATTATTTGGATTTTGGATAATATATCCGCGGCCTTTTTCAATTTGTAATGATATATCTAAGGTAATTGATTTGTTTATGTTAGCTATATGTTGTGTAGTATCAATTATTCTCACAGAAGGTGATAGTATGATATCTTCAGCGGTTACTTTTTTTGGTCCGACAACATGGATAGATCCTTCTCGAATTCCGTATGCATCACTTCGAAGTACAATTTCTTTCAGATTCATCAAAATTTCATGTATTGATTCTTCAATACCTATTATCATGGAATATTCGTTTGATATATTGTGAAATTTAGCACGTGTGATACACGTTCCTTCTACTTCTCCGAGTAAAACTCTTCTTATTGCACTGCCTATTGTATTAGCTTGACCTTTGCGAAGCGGAGATAGAGTGAAACGACCATAATGAAAACGCTTACTCTCTGTTCTAGATTCGACGCACTTCAATTCTGGTCTCTTTATTGAGACTGATATTTCATTCTGATTCATAATATTATTTTAATGATTTAATCATTTCTTTCTCTTTCAATTTATTCAATTCTTACACACGTCTCCTTTTGGGAGGTCTACATCCGTTATGTGGCATAGAAGTTACATCATGTATATTCTTTATTTTTATACCACTTTGATAAATGGCTCGCACTGCTGTTTCTCTCCCCGGACCAGTGCCACTTACTAGAACTTCTGCTTCTTTCAGAAGACCTTGATTTACTAAGGTATCAACAACATTTTCTGTTGCAATCTGAGCAGCAAATGGTGAACGTCTTTTTGTACCTTTGAATCCGCAAGCACCGGCAGAAGACCAAGAAACCGCTTGCCCTTGTGTATCTGTAACAGTAACAATGGTATTGCGAAAACTTGTTCGAACGCAAATAATTCCTTTCAGTATTCGATGTTTAGTTTTACGTGGCAAAAATCTTCTTGTAGCTCTACGTGGCACATATTTTCTTGTATTTTTTGATACAAATTTTTTAGTATTTTTTGATACAAATTTTTTGGTATTTTTTGACACAACACAAATCTTCTCTTCTTATAATTTTTGATAAATTTTGATATTATATTTTTAAGTAAAAAAAAATATATATATAATAATAATTATTATATATATGATGCCGAAATTGATTTATTTCTTTTAGAATTCCTTATAATGGAAATTATCCCTGTTTTTGTTTATGCCTCGGATTGTAACAAATTACAACAAGGCGTTTCCGTCTACGAATTAGGCGGCACTTTTCGCAAAGTTTGCGAACAGAAGCACGGATTTTCATATTTGTGGTCCTTTTTTTAATGCTAAAATCTTTTTTTAATGGGCCTCATCAGTAGCATCATTCTTTCGTTTGACGGGATGTCTATATATTATACGTCCTTTGCTTAAATCATAAACAGGTAATTCAACTCTCACTCTATCTCCCGGTACTACTCGTATTGATCGACATCTCATTTTACCCGATATAACCGTTAAAACATCTATATTGTTATCTAGATGCACTAAGAACATAGCATTAGGATATGCTATGGTAACTACGCCATCAATAGTGACAAAATTCTTTTTGGTACTCATTTTTTCCTAGTTTTTAACTATAAGATATTAACTTTGTTATTAACTATGACATTAGATAGATTTCTAAAAGAGAAGAATCATTTCATTAAAGACGTTTCATCAATTTTTTTATTTTTTTATGAATATCTTTTTTTTATCAGCTATTACTACTCAAGAATATTCATTGAATATAGTTGAATTCTTTTTTTGTCAGCCAAATTTTTGACACTGAACACTCAATTAGATTATTATCAATAATCTATTTTGTTTAATATTATTTTTTATTTACAGCATTGCAATATTGGAGGCAAAAATGCAATTTAGGCATTTACTGTTTTGTTTTGGAGTTACCAAAAAATACATAATAATTCCCCTCCTATTTTTTTTTGTCGAGCTTCTCGATCAGTCATTATTCCTTGCGAAGTAGAAAGGATTGCAATCCCCATTCCACCTAAAACTTTAGGGATTTCTCGAGAATTAGAATAGATTCTCAGACCAGGTTTGCTAATACGCTTTGAAGCGGTTATATATCTCTTTTGCGTCCTTCCCCTAGATTTTGAAGTTAAAACAAAAAAAGATTTTTGACCTTCTCTATGTTTCCTAACATCCTCTATAAAACCTTCTCGTAGAAGAATCCTTGTTATGTTCTCGGTAATAATAGTAGCTGCTACTCGAACTGTTTTTTTTTTTACCATGTCAGCATTTCTTATATAAGTCATTAGATTAGCAATAGTATCATTACCCATGACGAACTAATTCTTAAGAATTTAGAAGCTCAATATAAAGGCATGTTTATCTTTTTTAGGAATATGCCTGACATTACTTCTACATAATTTATCAGTATTTATAGTACTTCAGGAGCCAATGATATTATTTTGGTGAAATTCAATTCCCTCAATTCCTCAGTAACTGAACCAAAAACTCGGGTTCCTCTTGGATTTCCTTTCTGATCAATGACAACTGCTGCATTGTCATCAGATCGTATTATCATTCCATCGCTACGTTTAAGTTCTTTACACGTACGTATAACTACGGCTCTCACTATTTCTGATTCTTGCAGAGGCATATTAGGTGCTGCTTCTTTAATTATAGCGATGATAATATCGCCGATATTAGCGGTGTTACGATTACCTGCTCCTAGCACTCGAATACACATTAATTTTCGGGCTCCACTGTTGTCTGCTACATTTAAATAAGTTTGGGACTGAATCATTTTTCCTCCAAAAGAATTGTTACCTTGGCAGAAAAAAAGTATTTCTTATCAATTCAATGATCTTTTTCTACCAGAAATATCTCTTTGGTTCGGCATTATTTACGCGAACTAGTAATAAATTTAGTATGTATAGGCATTTTATATGCAACGATTTGAAAAGCTGCTCTAGCTATAGTCTCTGATACTCCACTTATTTCATAAAGTATTCGACCTGGTTTGACGACGGATACCCAATATTCCGGAGATCCCTTGGCTTTCCCCGAACCCATACGTATTTCTGCAGGTCTCGTTCTAATAGGTTTGTCGGGAAATATACGTATCCATATTTTTACGCCGCGACGGGCATAACGAGTAATTGCTCGTCGTCCTGCTTCTATCTGCCCAGATGTTATCCAAACAGGTTCCAATGCCTGAAGAGCAAATCTACCAAAACAAATGCGATTACCCCGAGAAGATATTCCCTTGATTCTTCCCCTATGTTGGTGACGAAATTTCGTTCTTTTTGGGTTCTAGTCGATGGTTGTATAATATAATACTATTTTCATTCCATCTCTATTTCAGAACCGGATATGAAAATTTCTTCTCATCCGGCTCCTTGTGAAGAATCTATGGCAAATTTGGATCATTTCAATAGTTAGGTACTAGGAATAAATCTGTATTTACTCATTACACATATATTATTCATATAATATGAGGATACAAATACCTCTATATGTCCAATAAGTATCTTACAGGCGAATATTAACTCTAAGTTATTTGGGATTGACTTATGGACTCCAATTCAATTTATTCTTTATTGGTTTATTTCGCCATCCTATCCAATGAATGATTAAGATTTCTATATGATCTTATGCAGTCACAGGTTCCATCGTTCCCATAGCTTTCAAATGGCTGCTTAGGTATACCCTCTGCAATGGAGCTCTTATTTCTATTTATTACAAGAATCAATTTTCTTAGTTTCCATTGATCCAAGGCTCTTTTTATAAACTGAATAGAAATAATCAGGATAATTCTTATGCCTTATCACACTGCTCTTTGGGGGTGATTTATGAACCATACAATACTGTAAGGAAGAAGATTTCATTTTCTCTTTTTCTCCTTCCCTTTTTCTTTTCTTGCATTATCAAAGACTCTTTTTCTCTTTACGAGAGATATAGGTTTGTCTCTTCGTGGAAAAAAGTCTTTCGTTCATTTGATAGAACTATCTATAGTTAAATAACTAGCTTATTGGATCTTAGTAATTAAGATAAAACAAATATACTAGAGACCAATTTGTTTTTATTTGAAGTTTTCTATCATTTTAGAAAAGAAGCAAAAGCTTGATCTCAACGAGTCGCACACTAAGCATAGCACTGCTCCAAGATGTTTAATTATTTTTATTTGATCTTATAGAATTTAAGATTTATGATTGGTTAGATTATAGAAAGATATTGCTCATCTTAAACAAAGATCCAAATTTTGATCCCCAATACTCCATAGACGGTTTGAACCGCATAATAACAATAATCAATTTTAGCTCGAAGGGTCTGTAGGGGCACTCTACCTTTCATAGCCGATTCTTTCCGGGCTCTCTCAATTCCGTTAAGACGCCCTTTAATTTTTATTTTAACACCTTCTACATCTGCCTTTTCAGCCAGTTGAATAGCTTTTTTCATTATTTTTCTTATTTCAACTCTCTCCTTTAGTTGTAGAGCAATATATTCCGCAAGAATTTTGGGTTCTCTGTAAGGTTTATCCACTTTTTCTATAGAAATGACAAGTTTTCTGTTTACAGAATTAAGCATACTTTGTACAAGCATATTTTGTACTTCCTTTCTTAATTCCTTAATTTCTTCTTTTTCTTCATCTTTTTTTTCTTTTTTTCTTGGCCCTTTTTTTTCGATAAACAAATCGACAAATGCAATATATATATTTACCGAAATCAATTCGGTCTGTTTCAGAATCTCTATACGTGTAATTCCTCCATAACTAGAATTGATAGAACTTTTGATATGTTGTACATAATTTTCAATGCAATTATATATTCTCTCATCTTCTCGTAGATCTTCGGAATAATCCCTTTCTTCAAACCAAAGGGAACAATGGTTTTGAGTAAAACCAAGTCTAAAACCAAGTGGATTTATTTTGTTTCCCATACATATTTTTTTTAAATACTTTTTTGCAAGTAGTAGTATATTTGCGGCATAAATGGATTATGCTTCCCTCTACTTGGATATTTTGTTTCTATTTTTTGACCATAATTGAGTTATCAATGCGTAATGTATCTTTTATCGTAATCCAATGTTTCATCGTACTGTAATGTAATCGGGAGTTGAATTAAAGAAATCCGATGATGTATCGTAAAATAATGTAATACTTATATGACAAGTGGATTTCTGTATTGGATAACCACGACCCCGAGCTCTAGGTCGAAATCTTTTCAAAATAGGACCTTCATTCACTTCAGCCGCAAGAACAGCTAAATAGCACTTATGTATACCCATAAATGAATATGCATTTTCGGCTGCAGAAACGAGTACTTTGTATATGGGCTCACATGCTCTATAATCCATGAAAGTCAGTATTGCAAGTGCCTGTATATAGGTAGAATTACGAAGTAGATGGGCTACTCTACGCGCTTTATTAGAAGACATACGTACATGTTTAGCTACAGCTCGTATTCTTATAGTTGAATTTAAATCTAAATTCCTATTTTTAAATATAAATTTCATCTTCATCCTCCATAATGAATTAATGTATACTATTTCCAACGAGACTTTTTTATCGTTTCTCTCTCTCTTTTTTTTTTTTATTTTGTTACTTTTCTCTTATTTTTTTTTTTTCTCGTTTTTCGATTTTTTATCCTTTTTTGCATGTCCCTGGAAAATGGAAGTAGGTGCAAATTCTCCTAATTTGTGGTTTATCATACCATTTGTTATAAAAATGGGTAAATGTAACTTTCCATTATAAACAGCAATGGTATGACCAATCATTGCGGGTACAATGGCAGATCTCCGAGACCAGGTTACTATTATCTTCTTCTCTTTATTCATGTTTAGATTATCTATTTTACTTAACAAATCATTAGATACAAAAGTATTTTTTCTTAGTGAACGTGCCATGGTTAATTACCTTTCTTTTTATTGATAGAAAAAAAAAATGGATTTACAACTATTCCTACTTACGTCGACGAAGGATTGAAACATCGCTATATTTATTTCTCTTCCGACTCTTTCTTCCAAGTGCGCTATAGCCCCAAGGGGTCAGGGGTTTTTTTCTGCCAATTGGAGCTCTTCCTTCACCACCCCCATGAGGATGATCCACAGCATTCATAACTATTCCTCTTACTTCAGGACGTTTACCCAGCCAACGTTTTGACCCAGCTTTACTTAAAGTTCTATTTTTCCATTTAACGTTGCCTACTTGTCCAATTGTTGCTGAGCAGTTCTCAGATATTAAACGAACCTCCCCAGATGGTAATCTTAATGTGGTCAATCGGCCTTCTTTTGCAATCAATTCTGCCACAGCACCCGCTGCTCTAGCTAATTGTCCGCCTTTTCCGACTTGTACTTCGACATTATGTATAGTCGTGCCTAAAGGTATATTGGTTGAAGTAGACCTTTAATTTGTAAAAATCCCTTCCCAAACTGTACAAGCCTCTCTCAGGGCATACAGCTTTCTGGATGTGAATAAATATTATTCTTAATCTATTTTATAGAGAGATTTAAGATGAAGGGCATACTTGAAATTCCTTATGTCCTTATTCTGTACATCCTAGGTTTTTTTATTCCATCATCTGGCTTATGTTCTTTTTTCATGTAGCATTCAGAATGAATGACTTTATCAAATTACGTTAATGCTTTCGCATCTTCCGGATAACGTAGGAGGCATTTGAAATAGAGATTTTCTTTTTTTAGACAAAAAAAATATTTTCACTGTTCAGCTTCGAATCTGCCTTTGACCATCAAATCAAATGTGAGTTACTTGTTTTTCTCTTCATAACAAGGGTTCCTTTACCTTAGTTGTTTCTGCTTCAGACAATTAAGTCTTCTCCATATTATCATATCTCTGGAGTCAATAATTAATTCCAGAAACTATTGAACTCAATCACCCGCTGCTCTTTATCCTCAGTTTCCCTTTGGGATTGATCCCATTAAAGTATTCTAGTTGGATCAGTGATAGATTTTAAGGTTTTGCTGTAAACCCAATCGGTTATTTCCGATTACGTAAATTAATAATTCAAACCGCACTCAAAGGTAGGGTATTTCCCATTGATATGGGAGCTCTTGGACCGGAAAGAATAGTATCTCCAATCATAACCCCTCTCGGATGCAAAATATATGTCTTTTTACCATTTCTATAGTGCACAAGACAGATATATGCACTTCTATTAGGGTCACTCTCTATTGTTACAATTTTTCCTAGTATGTTTTTTTCACTCCGTCGAAAATCAATTTGACGATACAGACGCTTGTGACCTCCTCCTCTATGACGTATGGTAATAATTCCACTGTTATTACGACCTTTACCACAACGATGCCGACCGGAAGTCAATTTCTTTTGTGGATGAGATTGGACTTTTTCATCAAAACTTGATAGAGATTTATCACGTGTGCCGGGAATAAAAGTCCTGTACGAACGGGTGTTCATGTTTGGCAATTAAATAAGTTTCATTTTGAAGGAAAAAGTGGAATAGAATCACCTGGTTTTAGTGTAATAATCATACGTTTATAATGCATTCTATGTTTCATTATTTGTTTTCTATTTCCTCTTTTTTCTTTCTTTTGCGGGGGTCGATAACTATTGATTCCTATTACTTTAACATTGAAGAAAAGTTCAATCCAATTTTTGATCTTTGTTTTATTCGATCCCGAATCGACATTTAAAATATATTGATTTTTTTCAAAAAGACTAACACTTTTCTCTGTAAGTACTAAATCTAGACATTGAACTTCATACATAAATATTTCTCCTTTACTATCATTTACAAATAAAATGCAAATGCCTACATCCACCTTTATTAATAGTTCAATAAATAGAATTCAACTATAGTTGTATATGATACAGACTACATAAAGATATTCTGATTTCGGTAACCGAGTTCTATTTAATTGAAAAAGAAAAAAATGTTACGTCTATTAGATCAATTAATGTAAATTATCTAATAATCAAAATATATTGATATAAATGATATCTATAAGGCGGCATAGATCGATATGAATATTCTATCCGATCCACTTTCTCTTCTACTATTGAACTATATATATGATGAATAATATTGTATTGTGAAATATTCCATGAAATAGAATTAGCTTCTTGGATGCCTTGATGGTGAAATGGTAGACACGCGACACTCAAAATGTCGTGCTAAACAGCGTGGAGGTTCGAGTCCTCTTCAAGGCATACATATTGTTTGTAATGCCTATTGAATGAGCAATTCAATTGTTGTTTTGAAGGTTTTGTAAAATCCGGACCGATCGAATTTGAACAAATAATATATAGAAAGAAGCAAATGACATATTTTTTCTTCGGAATAAAAAGTGTAAAAGGAAAGTATACTACGTATAACCTAAATAAAATAAGTAAAATAAATAAAGAGTAAACATAGTAGAGAATATCTCATCAAGTTCAAGAGAACTGACTTGGCTCATATTTATTACTATGCTTACTCTTACATAAAATATCAATTTATCTTGAAATTCATTAAAGATCTAGGCTTTTTTATTCTTATTCAATCCTTCCGCTAATAAGCAATCAATGGCATTCGTAGAAAGCCATTTTGTTTTTAACAATGTATCGATCATTTGTTTAAATAACATTCTATTAGAGAAGAATAAATTTGATAAATATTCATAACTTTCGGATAGAGTATTATAAATAAGAGATTCATTAGAAAATAAATCTATATTTTCCCTTTCTCCCTTGAGCAAACGTTGTTTAAATTTATCACCCCGTGTTTTTTCACGGAACCAACGTTCACTTATCACCGATTGGCGATAGGGTAATACACGTCTCAATCGGATACCAATTTCTTGAAAGCGTTTGAAAGTTTCAAAATTTTCTAACATTTTAATGTTAACAGGTAAATCGTCATCATTAGTCTGAATTTTGATTCCTAGGGCTATTTTTCTCACCTTTTTACGCTTTAGAATAGCCTTTAACGTTTTTTTAATACTGACATTTAGCTCTCTTGTTGAAGAATAAGTAAGATAAATACTCTTCACGAGTTCTTTAGGAACAAAAAGTTCTCTTCGTTCAAAAGCAGAGTGCTTATTTAGAAAGCGAATACTTACGGGATCCCAAAGAAATCGACGAGCTAGACAGATTACTGGTGTATTTAAAGGTTTATATTCCATTGCATACTCTTCTGTGTCAAATTGATATATTCCCATCCTTTGAAACTTATTGTATAATAATTTTGCTTCCCAGAAAGCAGCTGTCTTTCTTTCTACAATATCGTCCTTCCCAGCATATTGAAATTCCGTAATAAAGTTGCCAGACATCAGAAATTTCTTCCAATACAAGCTAGAAAGACGGGTCGGTCTTTCTTGAAACCTTCCAAACAGATGAAGATAATCCAATAATGGATTTTCTATTGTTATATCTTTGATATGCTCAAATCGATTGCTGCGAATATAATTAAAACGCCAGGTCCTAGAATCACAAACTATAGGAGTTTCATCCTCTTTTCCGTAGGAATTTCTTAATTCTTTAGATAAAACGATTTTATCGAGTATAGAAGATAATCCTTTTTGCATCGTATCTTTTTTGAACTGAGGAGCAATTGTGATGTAATCAGAATTACCCCGATATATTGCCAACGATGGAAACTCTTCCAGAAGACCCTGTAAAAGATTCGAAGCTAGAATGAAATCATTTTCAATGAAAGAATCAAAAGGACGACTCCAATTCTCTCTGTTTGATTCCGATAAAAACCAACAATCTTGCGCTACTGATCCGGCCAAGCAACCCAAAATATGATAGAATACGGTGAACTCTTTCGCAGCTGTTCCGGCAATTGAAGGTTCCAAATACCATTGATGCAAATAGTTTGCCCTTCGACCCTGGAAATCTAGATTAAGCCCTAGGGTATTTTTTAAATACGTTAGTTTATTTTGTATAATGGCTTTTCCTATCTTATAGGGAAGTCCTTGAAAAAATTCACTGAATTTCAGATTATAATTGCAAGGACCCCAATTTGATCTATACAAAGCTACTCCAATTATATCATTGTCTATAGCTGAAGTATTTTGGCTCATGCTAATTAGAAATATTTCATCAGCAAGTTTTGCTAGATCTTGCGCAGTAAAGCCTTTGGTAGTTAATCCAAATTCATCATAGCAGTTCCATTCTTTTTTCAAGTAGAGCCCTTTGTAACGTAAAAGCAAAGGAAATTCTTTTTCTCGATGTGGAGCAGGCAACTTTTTAGTATTAATAAATGTATCGAATCTTCGTTTACTACGAGGAGGAGTTATTAGAACTGGATCAATTTTTTTTGGAATATCAGTTGAAGCAATAACAACAATATTTTGTTTGATCGTGGTTTCTTTTTCACCATCAAGCGGATTATATGGATCCCCAAGGAGTTCTACCAATAATGCAAGAAGGTAAAAGTAATCATTCAGTTCATGAATGCTTGGAATCCATATGACGCAAGGAGACATCAATTTTGCCAATTTGAGTGCAAATTGGAATTGGATTGCTCTTCTCGCAAAATACTCTGGAGGATTAGGATTCTCCCCTCGTTTATACAAAAACTTATGAGGTTTTTTTTCATAATGCTCATTCTCATTTATCTCTTTTGGCCTGCCTGACCAGCCGAGAGACCTGAGGATATTTTCATGCTCAAGGTATGATTGTTTAGCTGAAGATGTATACTCGGGTTCATAGCGAGACAGAAGTTTCTGCTGCCTCAAAAAACTTTTAGGAGATATTCTTATTAAAGGTAAATAAGAATCTGCTGCTAAACTTTTAGCCAAGTACGATCGTCCAGTTTCCTTAGGCCCTATCAATAAAATTCGATTCGAAAAGGACGGTACTGGGTAGAGTGGGTAGAATCTCACGTGGTCATATAAAGATGAGCGAATTGGTACGGAAGTCATCTTCTGATAAAAAGCAGCGAAGATCGGCATTTCTGCTAAAAACAATGAATTTATTTCGGAATTCATTAAGCCTATTCTATGAGTTAGGCCTCGCTGAATCAATTCAGCTAAATATCGAAAGTAAAGAAGTCCTGGCTGTTCTCTTGTTTCAAATTCATGAAACAAACCAATAGGGGGGGTTAACTTCGATTCAAATTGAGAGATTTTTTCTTGTAGTAAAAACAATCGATTTTCTCTCAAAAGGAAGTCATCTACTTCAAATTCGTACAAAATTTTTTTTACAAGTGAGATATATTTCCCACATTTTCGAGAACCCGGCTGTAACCAAGGAAACGAGAACCAAGAAGGAAATGAAAATTGAATATTTTTGACATACCAAATTTTCAATAGTAGCAATAATCCTATATCATCAGAATCCGACTCCATCTCGATATAGTCCACAAATGTAAGCCAAGAACCATACCAATTTAAATTAGAAAAATTTCTAAGCATTCTATAAGATCTAATCATTTCTCCTACGCTCTCGCCGCAGCCGGAATTAGACTCTAAAACTCTGATCAGATATAAGTTCCTATAGAACTGAATCAAGAATAAGGGAATTATGGAGGAAATATAAAAGAAAAATACAACGAAGATACAAAAAAAAATATCATAGTCCCGAACATTTTGTATATATTTCCATGTATCAAATGATATTGATAGATCCTTTCCCTCAAGTAGTGCTTTAAGTACTTTTTCATTTGCTACTTGCCATAATTTGTCAATATTCCAGCGGGATACCATAAGATTCAATATCGGGAGAATTTGATCATTCAATATCGGGAGAATTTGATCATTCAATATCGGGAGAATTTGATCATTCAATATTGTGAGAATTTGATTATTCAATATTGTGAGAATTTGATCAATTTTATCTCTAAATTCCCACTTTAGAAGTGTCCAAAATTGATGATAAAGTGCCCACAAAATATTCAAATTGTGATTCCAATTTTGCCTAATATTGTCCGGCATTGATACTAACAGATCAATACTATCTATTGTTATTTCCGGAAAAGTAGCTAAAAACATATTTTGAGTATATTTCCACCCTGTGGAAGTCAAAAGCCACAACCATGACCTATATGTTTGAAACAAACCCCATTTCTCAAAAAGAAAATTGATTTGATTAAAAGAAATTAAAAACTTTAGTTTTGAAAAGAAAAACTTTAGTTTTTCTTTATTAAAAAAGTCACCTAGGGCTTTGACTTCTATAAAGTCACCTATGGCTTTGTCTTCCATAAAGTCACCTATGGCTTTGTCTTCTATTATGTGTTCTAAACTTTCTGTTGAACTATATTTTTCTTCTTTTTCTACAATTTTATTTATTCGCAAAAATATTTCGGACAATACATCATCTTGATAAGATTGAGTTTGAATAAGATCTATGTTGGAACTAAAACTGTTTTTAGAATACTGACTAGAGGTCTTTTCTTCTAAATCTGAACTATTTAAAAAAGGATAGCAAGAGTTTTTGTCAAAATTGACAATTTGTAGGCTTATTAAAGGAGTTTTATAAATATCTTCAATCGATAAATTGATATTTCTACGAATAATAGAATTCAATTTATCAAGTAAATTAGACGATTTATGCAAATCCTGAATTAGCACTTTGTCACGTAAATATTTATCCAATAATATATTGACTTGTGACTTTATGAGTGAGATAGTTTCTTTCTCTGAATACACAGCTCTCATTTCATTAATAGAGGAAGAAAACAGATTGTTATGAATGGGAACTAAATTTAATAATTGTCCATATGTTATATTCTTATTTTTTATATCAATCCTTTCCATGTAAGAAGCCAATCTTTTTTTATAAAAAAGACGAGGACGGTGTAAATAATCTAAAAATTCAAAGGTATTTGCTTTGTGAAAAGAAGCTCTCAATGAATTTTTATTAGATAGTTTTAAAGGATTCAACCAATTGTCTTGATTATCGAATATTTCCGAAAGACCCGCGTTATTCAATAATTCCAATAATTCCATGTAATTTTTTCCATTATCGAAGACGTCAATAATAAATTCAATTATCGGTTTTTTCTCATTCAAATCTAATGTTCCTTTATCAATCGAGAATTCAAGATTAGGAATTGATTTAGATTTTATTTCATTTTCATTAAGCTTGTCCCAGACATTTCCATTAAGCTTGTCCCAGAGAATTTTAGAACTATTAAGATTGTCCCAGAGAATTTTATGAATTTCACTATCCAAAATTTGATTGGGATTTCCAAACCAACCCCAATGTTGTTCAATTGGATCTAAATGTTGTTCAATTGGATCTAACACTCTCTTTTTGAAATTGTTTTGTTTGGAAATGGACAAGAGATACTCTAATCTTTTTTGAAAGTATTCGATCTGAATGGATAATACAAAAGCGTTCAAAAAATTTGGATTTCTAAACTCAACAGGTCGAAAAAAAGGGCGCTCCAAACATTTTTTCTGACATAGTATCCAACTTGATGAATACTGGTTAATTGCATCTTGCGTCACATTATTCAAATTGCGACTTAATGTTTTGATAAAATAGATGAATTCCAAATAGTATTTATTCTTATTCAATACTTTCTCTAATTCCAAAGAATATTTTTGTAATTCCATATAGTATTTATGGAATTCCACATAGAAATATCCCAAATAGTTATGTAATTCCAAATAGTATTCATCCAATACTTTTTGTGATTCGAATTTATTCTTATTCAATACTTTCTGTAATTCCAAAGAGTATTTATGGAATGCCAAAGAGTATTTATGGAATGCCTTTTGTAATTTCAAATAGTATTTATTCTTATTCAATACTTTCTGTAATTCCAAAGAGTATTCATGGAATGCCAAAGAGTATTTATGGAATGCCTTTTGTAATTTCAAATAGTATTTATTCTTATTCAATACTTTCTGTAATTCCAAAGAGTATCTTTGGAATTGCATATAGTATTTATGGTATTCCAAATAATACTTCTGGAACGATTCTAAATCGTCTAATACAGTTTCGGATTTTAAATCGTTCAATACAAAATCTTCATTCAAATCAGATTTTGATACAAGAGGTGCCAAATCGAATTTATCAATTTCAACATGCTCGTCAGCTTGAATCTTGTGTTTATTCACTATTTTATTCACTATTTTATTCAATATTAGTTGTTCAGTGTTATCATCTTCTGATGTTTTCTTTTTTTCAAAAATATTGAGTACCCTAAGGAAAGAATCATGCGTTAATTCATCTCTGTAATTGAAGAAGTAATTGAAGCACTTCAATAAAGTCTGGTTGAATAAATGTAACTCATTCACACGATGATCGATATCCACGTCAATTGCATCATTAGGGTAAGAAATATGATTAGGCCTAGTTATTGATAGAGTAAATTGATCCGTTATTTTAAGAACAAATTGTTTCAATTGAAAATCATCGTTTAATGCTAATTGTTCTTTATTTTGATCATAGGATGAGGGAGATCTTGAAGATGAATTCTTATTCATAAATCGAATACAATTGAATTGGTTTATATCTTTTCTGATGTTCCATTCGGGATCTGGTAAAATATCATAATTTACAGAAGGATTTTGAAGAAATGTTTTAACCTTCCATAGATCAACGATTCTATTCTTTTCTAATCCCCTGAAATATTGAAAAGCGTCTTGTCGCCCTTTCAACAATTTGAATTTGTCACTCGGTTTATTAGTATAATTAATACTTATACATGATTCATCTATTGACAAATGCTCAAACAACCTTTGAAAAACTTCCGACTCTGAAAAGGAAAAAGATTCTCTTGCTTGATCTGATTCTTCTTGGAACATTTTTTCTTGTTCCATTTCTTGTGATCTTTTCTCACATAGTTTCTTTATTCTTCGTAGCCCTTCTTTGTATCTTTCGATTTCTCGAACTCTTTGTTTCCTTTCTAAACTTTTGAATTGTTCTGGTTCTGAAGAGAGAGCGAATTCTTCTTCTACTTGAACTAGTTTTTCTTCTAATTGTTCGATTTTGTTTTCTAGTTCCTCAATAACTTTGCTTCGATGACGATAAAGTATTGATTCTTTCCATTCATAAAGGTTTTCAGGTTCTGTTTCAGGTTCCCAATATTCGTTTGGAATTGAATTAAAAGATGAATCAATCTCCCATTCGATATCATTAGATTCCTTTTCCAAAGGACTTTCCCAACTTATTGTTTCTTGCTTCTCTGATATTCTATTTTTATGATTCAGATTTGTGTTAGAACTGGATAAAATCCAAACATGTTCTTTTGGATTGAGCAAACAACGTTGATATCTTCTTTTGGCTTTTGGCGAAAACATAAAAAGATGCGGAACGAGCAACAAATTTTCCTTTCTAGCTCTAGCTCCAAGATGTTGTACAGCTGGAAATATCTTCATCAAATTATATGATGATTTATTTCTTTCAATTAAGGCTCGAGTATTTAAAAAATAGAAAAGTAATGGTAATGCTATTATCATTACAGCTTTTATTGCTTGACCTTTTAAAATAAATATACGTATATCCCGTATAAGTAATGTACTAAGAATCCGAAAATCAAAAAGCTTAACAACACTTTCTCGACCAGAAAATATTTGACTTAGCAATCTCACCAAATGGGATTCGTTCCATGGAACGAATATTTCCATCATGTAATCTTGAAATTTAGACTGAACGCTAAAGGACCAAGCTATTTCTCGGGTCTTTCCAATAGGGTCCGTAGACCATGGTTTTCTATTTTGTTCCATATATTGTTTTGTTCTATAAAAATATAAATTATTAGTATTATAATAAGAAAGAGGTAGTTAATACAACTTATTCAACTAACTATTGTACAATTTGTAAAAAAAAAGTTTCTTGTTATTAAGATAGAATTGAATTAGTAAACAATGCAATATTGAAACATTAATAATATAATAAATATATTATACGAATACGAATCCAAATATAGGATTTTTATCTATTTAGAACAATAGATATATAGAAAAGAACGATACTTCTTTTAATTAATTAAAGAATCTCTATTTATACGATCTTATCTATCTGTATTATTCATTAATTAGCATTTTGTCCTACAGAAATTGCTAACAATCCCAAATCTATTTCTTGTTGAAAATGAGAATTCAATTGGTGACCATAGTGATTATAATAAAATCACTTTACCATAGCATCCATGGCTGAATGGTAAAAGCACCCAACTCATAATTGGGAAGTCGCGGGTTCAATTCCTGCTGGATGCACAATAAGCAGTTATTACACCAATATTTTTTAGATGAAAGAATCGCAGCGAGGTTATCTCGATTCAATTCAGTATGGAGATTAGATTATCTCCATCCCTGTTTTGTAATTCTTAACTATCTCTTTTAATTTGAAATAGAAGTTAAGAATTACAAATCTTTTATTTACGTACATTTGAACGACTTTTTCTCAGATAGAAAATCTATATTTTGGTACAAAATGAACTTCTAATTTAACGATCAAGTTGATTTTGTAATTAGAAGTTCATCTGATAATTTAAGCCTATTCCCTGCGATTTTAAGAATATGAATATAAGGGCAATTCTTACTTTTTTAGTTAGTAAGTAAGAAAAATTCTATAGAAAAAATCTCAATCTCTAAAATAATGTATCCTGGGCAATTGCAATAATTGGATTCATTATTATTCCCAGTAAACTAGATGCTATTACACATATAATCATACTAAATTCGATATAATTTTTTGAGATTGAAGAAGATAATCTATAATTTTGCACGTAGGGAGTTATTTCTTTGTTTCTTTCAGTCATTAATAACTTAATTATTTTCAGATAATAATATATGGAAACAACACTCATAAAGAGTCCTATCGAAACTAATAAATAGGAGCCTGCTTGCCATCCACACCAGAATAGATAAAGTTTTCCAAAAAAACCTGCTAATGGAGGAATCCCCCCTAGAGATAGCAGACATAAAGATAAAGACAAAGCTGAAAAAGGGTCTTTCATATATAATCCTGCATAATCCCGAATGTTATCTGTTCCTGTACGTAGACTGAATAATACAATACAAGCAAAAGTTCCTAAATTCATAAAAATATAGAGCAGCATATAAGTTATCATACTTGCATATCCATTGTTTGAGTCTTTATCAATTATTCCAATAAGGATATATCCAATTTGACCTATCGATGAATATGCAAGCATACGTTTTATACTTGTTTGAGTAATAGCAATTAAATTTCCTAATATCATGCTAAGAATAGCTGATATTTCCAAAAGAAGATGCCATTCGTTCAATGAGAAATAAAAAATAATGTCAAAAATTCTAGTGGCTAAAGCTGAAGCAGCTACTTTTGAAATAACAGAAATAAAAGCAACGACTGGAGTGGGGGAGTTAGAGTCGAAAAGAGGAATTTTCCCTTCTTTCTCTCATTCAGAACCGTGCATGAGACTTTCTTCTCGCACGGCTCCTAAGTGATAAAAAAATGAGCATAATCGTTTGATTCTCTCTCTCTTTTTTTTATTACCTTCCTCGTGTATGTATAAGATTGAATCTATTCAATTGATATAAAGAATAACTAATCCTTAACTTTCCGAGGAATCCTTACTCAGTGGTTATTATGGTAAATCTTTTTTTTTTCTTATTTTTTTATGAAAGAATTAAAAAGAAAAAATAAAACCATCTGATTTAAATCGTTCTGAATAGTCATGAGATGCTCATCTTAGGGTAATCTTTTTGTCGACGGATGCCTTCTTTTTTACACTCGTAGTTTCTGAAGAATGAAAACTTACTATGTAGCATCTACGTTAAGAATAAAAATATTATACACGTCATTAATCTGATCCTTTGTAAAAACTACCCGTAATAATGAATTTGTAAAAGTTATAAAAAAAAATTCGTTTGTTTCTTACTTTGCTTTACCTTAATTCAATTCAAATTTTTGGTCAAAGTGATGTCTTAGTCCAAGTGGGAATAACAATTTTTTTTCCACATGTCTATAGAGTTTCTATTTGTAAAACGAATCGCACTCCTTCATATACATCGGGGGTCCATTGATGAAAAGGAACTAAAGAAAGCTTGAATGCAATTCCTACCGTTATAGATAAAAGTGCAATCCAAATTCCTGGAGAGTTATACATTTGTGTATTTATAAGACCATTGGCTATTTCTTGAATTTCAATCTCACCTCCAGATAGACCATATAGCCAAGAAAGACCATAAGCAAGAATGGAAGAACTTGTGGCACCCATAAGTAAATATTTCATAATAGCCTCATTAGACCGTACATCTCTTTTGGTATATCCAGATAATAGATAAGAACATAGACTTAAACATTCTAAAGATACGAAGATAGTTGTTAAATCATTAGCACCACATAAAAACATTCCTCCTAGAGTAGCTGTTAATATGAATAACAAAAACTCTGTTACAGCCATTTCTGTACATTGAATGTATTCCACGGATAGAGGAATACATAAAGTCGAACATAATAAAATGAGAAACCGAAATATTTTATTAAAATTGTTTGTTTGGAAATTACCAAAAAAACTGATCGTAGGTTCTTCTCTCCATTGAAATAACAAAAAGGCTATGCTTAGCACTAAACTTGTTAAAGAGATGAAATAGAACCAAGTTGTCTTTTTCTGATCAGAAATGAAATCGATTACTAGAAGAAGAAATAGGCCAAAAATAAGGATGCATTCTGGAAAAATGGAACTTCCATAGAAGAGAAGCAAATGAAATTCTTTCATAAAAATGATTTAAAGGTATTAATTGAAAATGCATTTTTCATTTTGTCCGGATCATTAGTTAGTAACTTCAATTAATATTTGAGCAATATTTTCTTTAGAATCTCCTTATTATCATTTATCTATGATTTATTTTTCATTCTTCTTTTCCTTTCGTTTTCGTTCCAATAAAATTTTGATAAAGTAAGTTTTCTTTTATTGATCAGAATGGAATAGATCTGTAGATCTATTTTATATAGTTAATGGATTAACGGTAATGTGCAAAAGCTTTATTGGATTCTGCCATTTTATGAATCTCTTCCTTCTTGCGTATAGCATTGCCTTTCTCTCTGGCAGCATCCATTATTTCGTAACTCAATTTAAATTGCATATTTGGACCAGAACGTTTTCGGGATGACTCTAATAACCAACGAATAGCAAGTATTTTTCCTTCTTTATCTTTTATTTCAATGGGAACTTGATAAGTGGATCCACTTACACGTTTTGATTTTACTATCAATTTGGGAGTTAATTTGTCTATTGCTTGACGTAGAACAATTAGTGGATTTTTCTCTGTTTTTTCGTGAATCTTTTCTAGAGATTGATAAAAAATTCGATAAGCTAATGATTTTTTTCCGTGTTTAAGAATACGGTTAACTACCATGTTAACTAATCGATTATGATAAATCGGATCAAATTTATCAATTTTCTTTTCTACAGTACTTTGGCGTGACATGAGTGTGAAAAAGGTTCATAAATTTATTTCATAAAGACTAATCATTACTTATTTCGGCTTTTTAACTCCATATTGTAGGGTGGATCTCTAAAGGTATCAAAGATCTCCCTCCAAACCGTACATACGACTTTCGTCGAATACGGCTTTCCACATGATTCTATCTGCATATTATATTATATATATATAGAATATTCTTATGCATAGAATTATGTTTACTCATTCTTAATTGAGTATCCGTTTCCTTTCTTTTGCTATGATTAGAAATCTTGTATTTTCTATATCTATACGATTAGGTCCTTAGGTTTTAAAAAGAGTATAAAAAAGGAAAGGGTGTTTTAAATCAATGCTATTTGAATTGAATCTGCTCCAAAAAAGTCAAGACATTTCCAATTTTATGTTAACACACACTAAGTAGGGGAAAACTTATCAAATGAATTCAATATTAAACCTTAGACATATATTATCCTTATTGTTTTAGCCTGCTCTAGTCCCCTTATAAAACGTTCGTTATTGGGTTAGCCATATACTTTACATGTTTTTAGCAATTGACATGGCATCATCATAAAATGATACAAATCTTAGATAAGAATATACAACGCACTAGAACGCCCTTGTTTCCGATTTTTGACTGAGACAGCATCTAAGATTCCTCGAATTATGTGATATTTAACACCGGGCAAATCCTTAACTCTTCCACCTCTTACTAATACTACAGAATGTTCTTGTAAATTATGGTCAATGCCAGGTATATAAGCAGTGATTTCATATTTAGAAGTTAATCGTACTCTAGCGACTTTGCGTAAGGCAGAGTTTGGTTTTTTAGGGGTGATAGTGGAAAAGTTGACAGAAAAGTTACCTCTACTGCCACTGTACAAAACCGTACATGAGAATTTCACCTCATACGGCTTCTCGTTCAATTCTTTTGAAGACATTTTTGTTTTTCGAGTATTTATATAGAATATATAAATATATACTACATATATATATATTCTATATATTATATATATATATATATATATTTTTTTTTGTTACAAAAAACTATCCGAATCCTTCGGGGTTAATTCTTCTTTCTCTATTAAAAAGAATGAGAGTGATAATCTTTTTTTTATCTATTTTTTATTATTAACATGCTCATTTTTTATTGATATCTCGAAATATCATTTTTTTTTTTTTGAATGATAAAAAAAATTCAAAATTGACGGGTTAATGTCAGCTTATCCGTGTAGTTATGCATTATTTAACTGGGAATCCATTTGATGAAAAATTTTGACTTTTGTGCTTTGGTTTGGGTGGCATGGTTTGGCTACTCAGGATTATTTCGATGGCCTATGATAAAATGGTATCAATAGAATATATGTTCCGAGCGGCTGTGTGCACCAATCGGTAATATAAGGTAAGAAAATCTAGGGAAAGTTCTTTTTTGAATTCTATTATGCCCGTCTAAATATAAAATGCAGAATAAATAAAAAAAGAAAACGAACTCTTTGCCTATTTAGTTACAAATTGAAACTTTGTATTTAAGTAGAAAATGTCAATCTGTGTTACAGAATGATTTCATTCTTTTTTTTTACGAGGTTTTGAAAGAGTATGAGAACAAGATAAAACTTTCGTGGAATAATGATATAGTTTCGTGGAATTTATCGATTCTTTGGCAATGGGAAGTTCTTACAATTTCCCTTCTGGATGAGGGGGATATAACTCAGTGGTAGAGTGTCACCTTGACGTGGTGAAAGTCATCAGTTCGAAACTGATTATCCCTAGTTCTCTTTTTATTTCTGTTCGCCCTTTTTTATATCGTGAATAAAAAGAGGCTAGGGGGTTTACATTTATAATATATT